CCTTTGGAAAAAAGGAAGGAAAGGGCGGGATTTTGAGTCCCATCCCCTATGTGTTTGTGTTTGATGAGACGCCAAACAACCAACTACTTCTGGCTCATCTCATTTACATTTGAATCTTTGAGAGGAATCACATTCATATCTCAGTCGTTCTTTTTGTGCTTTTTTTTTCTTCTGTATCTGTAAGACTCTCCTTTGAGTTTTGGGTATCACTCCAATCCTTTCGGATGTTAGGATTTGCCGTCCCAGTCTTGGTTCGGAAATAGGAAGAAGAAAAGGTGGGACTTACTGCCTCACATATCTCTGCAACGGGACCCACTCGTCTCTCGAGTGGGAGAGACAATTTCAGTGCTACTTCACTCGGGAAGACAAGCATGGAAATCGACCAAGTAGAAATTTTGAGTTCCATTGGTTTGGTGAAAAGCAAGAAGTCGAGAGACTTCTTCCATAAATGCGAGACCTCTGGACGCCTTGCGTAGGATTCGAACCTCCGCACTACGCGGTAGTACGCGTTACTATATTTCGAGTCTAGTACGCCTACCCTTCTTTCGAAGCAGGGAAACGCGGTGGAGTTACGTTCACCAATCCAATTATACGGGTATATCTACATGCCTGTCAACCGCTGAACCGAAATTTAATCTCTTTTTTACCAAATTTACTAACTGGGAGACTCCACCAGGGTCAGGTTTAGACGAGGTCCCTGGACCTCTTTCATTACTCATTGCTTCTTCATGGAGTGGTAGGATTCCACTTCATACTGACGATGGCCGGGGGTTCGAATCTATCCCCGCCCGCAATCAATCATCCCTAAAGGGGTGGTTGATTCTCTCTTCCTGCAGATAATTTTTTTTTTCACGACCTGACAAGCCCACGCCTGTCTCGCAAGCAAATATTTTCTTCGGTATCAATCAAATAATACCATATGAAGATACAAGGAAGAGAGGCATTCTCCTTCCGCCTAAATACTTGGATGTAGCAGCATGGGTTGTCACTGCCCAACCCCAGCTGTGCATCGCGCGGAAATACTTATATCTCCTCCGGAATAGACGGGTGATCATTTTCCTAGCAAGTGATTCCGGGTGTGAAAAGACAAATACAAGCTAGATAGGAAAATGTCAGGATCAATTACCGAAGAAGATATAACTATTTCGTAAGTTGTAGAGACAGACTAGTTGGGGCAGCAGAAGCAGAACCGGCTTTTAATAGAAATCATTCGAAAAAAAAAAGTTCGCGTCACAATTTAATTTGAAGTGAGTCTAGAATAAAGTATTCCGTGTGATCCCGATAATGGGATCTATTAATATACCCGATAGGATTGATGCTAGTGCACGAATGATCATAGCTATTTCAATAGAACTTTTTGAAATTGATGGAGAAACTAATGAATTTTGTATATAAGTTGTGGATGCATCGCTCCTCCCATTCTTCCCAGTGAACATTAATTTAATTATTTTGAGATAGTAGTAGATAGAGATGACACTTGTGACGAGCGCTACCAGAACTGATGGGTACGAACCAGCTTTCCATCCATGCCGGAAGAGATAGAGTTTACCGAAAAAACCGGATGGTGGAGGGATACCCCCTAGGGATGGTGAACGTAAAACCGGAGAGAATGTTAGAACAGGATCCTTCATGTATAATCCCGCGTAATCCCTAATATTATCAGTTCCGGTTCGTAAACCAAATGGGGTGATACGAGCAAAAGTTCCCAGATTCATGAGTATATAAATAAACGTATAAGTTATCATACTTGCATAACCGTTCTCCGGGTCTGCAGCAAGTATTCCAATCATAATATATCCAATTTGGCTTATGGAGGGATAAGCTAGCATACGTTTCATGCTTATTTGAGTAACGGCAATTAGATTTCCTAATATCATGCTAGAAGTAGCCAATAATCCTACCACCATATGCCACTCATTAGAGAAATGTGGGAAAATTAGACCGAAGAGTCGCGTAAATAAAGCTGGAGCTGCTACTTTAGAGGTAACGGAGAAAAAAGCAACGACTGGTGTAGGAGAGTCAGAGTCGAAAAGGAGATTTTCTATCTTTCCGCTCATTCAGAACCGTGCATGAAATTCTTACTTCACACGGCTCTTGGTTCATAAGAGATTCACGACTGATATTGCTCCCAGAACCTTCCTCGTGTATGTTTCAAATCCATTATTCCTTGAATAATTCATAATTATTCAATATGAGGACTAATTGTTAACTTCTCGAAGAATCCCTCATCATTTGTTTAGATTACCCACCAGCAGTTTCGTCTCGAATTTTTTCTTGCTTGTTTGTTCTTCTTCATTTTTCACCGAAATCCTTTCAAGGACTAAAACTACTTGTTGAGTTGGTAGGCACACACGCCCGGCAGGGGAGACAAATTGTGACTTTTTTCGTTCCTAGTTTATTTGACATGATTTTAGCGACCACGTTAAAATAGTAATGGTAGGCGGCAGAAACAAAAGTGCCGTAGGTTTGCATCCATGGCTGAACGGTTAAAGCACCCAACTCATAATTGGCGAATTCACAGGTTCAACTCCTGTTGGATGCAGGTAAGAAACAAATACAGGGAAGGGTAGAAAAGACGGATAGGTAAAAAAATTTATCTACAAAATGGATAGATCCAAGGTTCGCGATAGCAGAAGCTAGTCTAGTAGACTATACGGGAGTTGCAGAAAAAACAGAGATAATTAAAAAAAAAACGGACAAAGCGAGAAGGATACTACGGAAAAATTGAAAAATCAATTAATTACGGAAAAGTCTATTCGTTTGTTGCAGCGAAACCAATATACTTTCTTTGTGGACTCAAAATTGACTAAAACTGAAATGAAAAGTTGGATTGAAAAATTTTTCGATGTTAAAGTGGAGGGCATCAACAGTAGTCGAGTAACAAAAAAAAGAAAGGGAAGTAAATTGAGTTTGAATTCCGCGAGTAGAAAAAAAATGATTGCTAGACTTCGGGCTAATTACTTCATTCCACTATTTATAAACTAATACTTGAAGAGAAAAGTTTCATTTCCTACCAAATGAAAGATTACGCATAAACGTAAAAGGGAAGAATAAGTATGGCCATACGACTATATGAGGCGTATACTCCAGACACCCGGAACCAATATATTCCGCAATTTGGGGAAACAGCGAAATCGAAGCCCCACAAGCAATTGACTTACCATAGAATATCTAGACATGGTCGCAACAATTCGGGAATCATTACCAGTAGAAATAGGGGAGGAGGACATAAGCGTTTACGTCGTAAAGTTGATTTTCGGCGAGATAAGTTGAATGTTGTTGGAAGAGTAGCCAGTATTGAATATGATCCCAACCGCAATGCTTTTATTTGTTTAGTCAATTACGTAGATGGTGATAAGAGATACATATTGCACCCACGGGGAATAGGGGTTGGAGACATCGTAACGTCTAGCTCCGATGCATCCATTTCAATCGGAAATACCCTACCTCTGAGTGCGGGTTGAATACCTGATTCGCGTATTCCGAAACTAATCGGTCGGGTTGTAGGCTGGACCCGGAAACCTGGTACTACTTCGAACTTATTGAGTAATGTGGAGTAAACCTGGTTGGGGTAACCAAATAGGGACAGTAGCGCGTGCTAAAATCTGGAGCAATTAAGTAATATATCAATTTGCAAAGGTAAGATAATATGGAAGCAGATGAATAATCTCAAAATTGGAACGACGAACAAAGGGCGTCTCACGCACATCTCATATTGAGGGTGTAGAAAGTACGGAGTCGAAACACTCGATTTGGCAGTCAGAGGCAACATCGAAGCTACAGAATGACACAACAGATAATTGCATAGAAGTGAAATTATGTCAATGCCAGAGGGAGAAAGTTTCCTAAGTTATCCCGTACATTGACTAATGCTAACGCGAATCATTGAAGTCACCAATTCTGCTGCTAAATGCTTAAGAAATACTGAATTCTCATAAGGAAGCCAGGTGCGGGCAAAGAAGCCAAGGATACAACGAATAAAAATGGTACGAAAAAAACTTGCTTGCTTTTTGGTAGACATCCATTTGGGACTGCCGAGATTCAGCAGCAATGTCTAATCCTATTTCTCGTATCCGGAAAGCTGTATGCTTCGAAAGGAGCTTGTACAGTTTGGGAAGGGGTCTTCTCCAATCGTTTCCTTCCCCTTAAGGAATAGTAAGAGGAGGGGGGGGTCTACCTCGACTAAAATACCTTTAGGTACCATTATACATAATATAGAATTAAATTGTGGGAAAGGCGGATAATTGGTTAGAGCAGCCGGCACAGCAGCAAAAGTAGTTGCAAAGGAAGGTCAATTGGCTACAATAAGACTACCTTCTAGCGAAATTCGTTTAATACCTCAAAATTGTCTAGCAAGTGTAGGACGGGTCGGAAACATTGATGTGAACAACGAAGGCTTAGGAAAGGCTGGATCCAAGCGCTGGTTAGGGAGACGTCCTAAAGTGAGAGGTTCAGCTACGAATCCTGTGGATCATCCCCACGGAGGGGGAGAAGGCAGGACGCCGATTGGTAGGAAAAAGCCATCAACCCCTTGGGGGCATGTCGCGCTTGGAAAGAGAAGTCGGAGGGAAGGAAAATACAGCAACCCCCTCATACTTCGTCGACGCAAAGGTTATTGATAAATGGAAATATTAAGCGGGGGGCTAATCGGCTACGGCACGTTCATCAAAAAAAGGTCCTTTTGTAGCTAATCATTTAATACGAGAAATTGAAAATCTTAATATACGAAGAGAAAGAAAATTGGTTGTAACTTGGTCTCGCGCTTCTGCAGTCGTACCTGTCACGATCGGTCACACCATTGCCGTTCATAATGGAAGGGAACACCTGCCTATTTATGTAACCGATCGCATGGTGGGTCATAAACTGGGGGAATTTGTACCCACCCGGAATTTTAGGGGACATGCAAAAAACGATAAAGGATCCCGCCGATAATTAGGAAATTACACTTCATGAAAGACAAAAAGAAATCAGAAATTGGGGCGCGAGCCCTGGGAAAAAATATCCGTGTATCAGCTATCAAAATACGACGGATTATCGATCGAATCCGGGGTTGTTCACACGGAGAAGCACTTGTATTACCCGAATTTATGCCTTACAAAACATGTAATCTCATATCGCAACTGATTCTTTCTGCGGCGGCAAATGCCAATACCAACTTGGGGTTGAATAAATCTAATTTGTTTATTAGTGAGGCCTGAGTCGAGAATTCCGCGTATTTAAGAAGGTTCCGACCTCGAGCTCAAGGCCGGGGTTACCCGATAAAAAAACCTACTTGTAAAGTAATCATTAAGTCAAACTCAAATATTGTTGGAAAGGTAGAAAGATGACTGCATAAAAAACGATCGCAAATTTGAACGTGTCGGAAGTTCAAAAGAAGCTGCGAGAAAACAACTAAGTAGAAAATAATTTAATATTGAGTTGAGGAGAAGTAGATACGGGACGAAAGATTCATCCACTCGGTTTTCGACTCGGTGTAAGTTAGAAGCATTATTCCCATCGGTTCGCACAAACAAAAGATTATCCAAAGTTTTTTGAAGGGGATAGACAAATACGCGCCTCCATTGAAAGGTATATCACAAAACACGTGAAGGACGCCGCAAACTACGGCGGAGTTGGATATATTGAAATCCAACGAAAAACAGATCTTATTCGGGTTGATATACATACGGGATTTCCTGATTTACTCGTTGAAGAACAAAGTTTGGGAATTACTAAAATGAAGGACGGTATCGAAAACATCTTAGGGATTGAAAGTCGGAAACTCATAGTGGTGCTAAATAGTATTACCCAACCGTATGGGGAACCAAAAATCTTGGCGGAGCATGTTGCCTCACAATTGAGAAATAGAGTACCTTTTCGAAGAACTATGAAAAAAGCTATTGAGTTGGTTGGAAGAACTAGTAATGGAGGTATTAAGATACAAATAGCTGGACGCCTCAATGGTAGTGAGATGGCTCGGGTTGAATGGGCTAGGGAAGGCAGGGTCCCCCTACAAACCATTAAAGCCCGTATAGGCTACTCCTACCACCCGGCTCAGACGATTCATGGGGTTTTAGGCATAAAGACCTGGACATTTCAGGGTACTGCTGGGTAATCCCCACCCAATGGAAAATAAACTACCTAATGAATTTCGGTACAAATTGAGACAGCTTCATCCTATTTAAGTTTCAATCCTTTTCGTTTTAAACCCCAAAAGATCTTTGCTACGCTTAGTGTGCGACTCGTCCAAACAACATCTCTTTATCCATAAAATAAAAACTAATTGATTGACTAATGAACTCTATGTCTTCAAGTACTAAATAAGTGAGTGCCGAAGATAGAGTGAGGCTATCTCATCGCAAATAAAATTTCTATTCGTAGAAAGTTTTTTTTTATGGGGAAGCTGAAAACATTACCGAATTTATGACTTTTTTGAGAGGTAAAAATCGGAGTAATCAAAATGATTTCTCTCAAAATCGTGTGGTTAATCGCTCAACTCCCGAAAAACTGCGTGATGTAGCACAATTACCAAATTGCCAATATATAAAGTAGAGCTATGAGTTAATTAATGCTTGCTGGGAGCGTTGACTCGAAAAAATTGGGATAGGGTGAGAAGCTCCGTAGCTGGGGGAGAACCAAACCGTTTGCTCTAAGAGACTGAAACAACGAGATGACTTACGAATCTCCTTCATTTTATTGATCAATATTGAGATTCGGCGAACGGGATGGCGAGAGAAGCCCACACCTCGAGATCGAAAAAGAACTGGAAGATCGAGCCTATTCTCGCCCGTGGATTTGGCACCAAACAACACCTGAACCGCTATTTACAAATGGATTGAAGATCGAAAGAAGAAAATGGAGAAAACAATATAGAAATAGTTGGTAAATTTGCGAAGTATGGAGGGCGGTAGCAAATTCATGAGGAGCCGGTTGAGAGGAGACTCCCACGTCCGGTTCTGTATCAGAGATTCTGTCGACATCGACTGTAACCCCAGACGAACCAAATATCGTAAGCAACATAGAGGAAGATTGAGAGGAATATCTAGTCGCGGCAACACCATCTCCTTCGGAAAATTTGCCCTCCAGGCCCTCGAACCTGCTTGGATTACGGCTAGACAAATAGAGGCGGGAAGAAGGTCAATAACGCGCTGTGCTCGTCGAGGCGGGAAGCTATGGATACGCATCTTTCCCGACAAACCCATTACCATGAGACCCGCAGAAACACGTATGGGATCGGGAAAGGGATCTCCGGAATATTGGGTATCCGTAATTAAACCAGGCCGAATAATTTATGAATTGAGTGGGGTATCGGAAGATATAGCCAAAGCTGCTATGGCGATGGCTGCCCACAAAATGCCCGTGCTTACTCGGGTAATAACTGCCGCAGAATCATGATATTTGACAGAAACAAGTAGGTAGAAAAAAAAATTAATTGATTTGAATTCGAAGTAGAATATATCTTTTTTCACCCGAATGTACTACAAATAAACCTATTATTCTTCTCGATTACCAAACGATTCAAACTCAAAGTTATTCAGATGTGGCAGACAACAGCGGAGCCCGCAAATCAATGTGTATTCGAGTGTTAGGAACAGGCAACCGCAGATACGCAGGTACGGGTAACGTCATAATGGCCGTAGTCAAAGAAGCAGTACCCAATATGTCTATAAAAAGATCAGAAGTGGTTAGGGCGGTGGCAGTTTGTACTCGTAAAGGGATAAAGCGATGGAACGGAGTGATTGTTAGATTCGACGACAACGCGGCTGTCGTTGTCAACCAGGAGGGAAACCCTAGAGGCACTAGGATCTTCGGTCCAGTAGCTAGGGAATTGAGGGATTATAATTTTGCCAGAATAGTCTCGTTAGCCCCCGAGGTGTTGCAAGAACCAATAAGTGAAGTGATTTAGCGTCGTCAGTTTGATAAAGATTCAAGCCTAACTTTTCTGTAGAAAAAATTAGGCTTGAATCTTTATCAAATATGTCTAAATATCCCGCAAAATTAAATTAGAGAAAACGTAAGAAAAAGAGAGATTAGGAATCATTCTGGTATTGATAATTACAACAACTATTGATTGATATTTCACGAATAACGACGCCATCTCCACTGCACTTACTGCCATAAGAAATGCCAATGCAAGAAAAAAGGCTGTGATCAAAATACCTGCTACTAGAATGACTGCACGTATCGTACAAATTTCAGCGGAAGAGGGTTTCATAAAAGGTGCTGTGAGGCACAAGGGTAATGGGAAAGAGTTTCCGGATGTGAGTTTGAAGTATCTTGGTAAGAAGGAAGACCCGTACATTGCAGTTGTCAAACGCATCAGTAAGCCTGGCTTGAGAGTTTATTCCGATCGTCGGGAAATTCCAAAAATATTGGGCGGTATGGGAATTGCAATTTCACCGACATCTTGTGGACTTATTACAGATCGGGAAGCTCGACACAAAAAAATTGGGGGGGAAATTTCGTGTCACATTTGGTAATTCAAAAACTTTTTTCAGCAGGAAGTCAGTTGTTTCCATAAAAATTATGTATCTAAATAGCTATTAGCGATATCAGCTGAGTTAGCAATCTCTTAAAAAAATATATGAATTATAGGGGGTTTTTTTAGCTCGAATGATGAAGAAGCAGAATCTTATTGACATGGAGGGTACAGTTACGGAATCGCTTCCCAATGCCATGTTTTGAGCATGTTTGGATAATGGATGCCCAGTCTTAACTCACATATCGGGAAAGATCTGACGGAGTTACATAAGAATATTACCAGGAGATAGGGTAAGAGCTGAATTAAGTCCTTATGATCTTACCAAAGGGTGTACCATTTACCGACTTCGAAGTAGGCAGACGAATAGCAGTCAATAGATGTTACTGTTGGTGTTACCATCTAACAATTATCTGCTTGTTCAATTTCTTCTTGCAATTTGTTCGAAAATAAATAAAAAAAAAAAGGGAGAATGCATCTGAGATCTATCAATAGATTTATTCAACTAATTCAAGGCTGTAGCTACGAAAATTCGTGCCTCCATTCGCAAAATATGTGAGAAGTGTCGATTGATTCGTAGACGTGGACGAATCATGGTAATTTGTTGCAATCCGAAGCATAAGCAGAGGCAAGGGCAGTCGAAGTAAAATATTTAGACGTAGAAGCAAGTAACAATTAACAACAGCTTTCAAATATGAATAACCAATCAACTGTGTCAGCTAATTCGAAAAAAAACCGTTCACGCAAGGTAAAGCGCGGAGTCCCAAAGGGGGTTATTCATATCCAAGCAAGTTTTAATAATACCATTATTACTGTCACGGACGTTCGGGGATAAGTAGCTCCCCGGTGTTCCGCTGGTGCCTGCGGATTCAAGGGTACACGCAAAAGTACACCATTTGCCGCCCAAGCTGCGGCGGAAAACGCTATCCGTGCCTCAATGGACCGGGGTATGAAGCAGGCGGAAATTATGATGAGTGGACCCGGTCCGGGAAGAGACACCGCTTTACGGGCTATTCGTCGAAGCGGTATAATTCTCAGCTTTGTACGTGATGTGACCCCTGTACCTTATAATGGGTGCCGACCCCCCCGAAAGAGACGTGTCTAACTAGTAGTTATATAAAAACTAAAGGGGGATTTCCTATGCTCACGTCTGATACATTGATCTCTACCCAAGCAATTCAATGGAAATGTGTTGAATCAAAGACAGAAAGTAGACGTCTTCATTATGGTCGTTTTGTCGTATCTCCCTTCAAGAAGGGCCAAGCAAGTACTGTGGGAATTGCCATGCGTAGAGCTTCACTACAAGAGGTTCAAGGGACGAGCATAACGCGTGCAAGGTTTCACGGAGTTTCGCACGAGTATTCCACAATAACAGGTATTTAAGAGACAATACGCGACGTTTTAGTTAATCTAAAAGAAATTGCACCTAGAGGCGAGTCTAATGATGTTAAAGAAGCAATTTCATCCGTAACTGGTCCCAAAGAAGTAACTGCGGGTGATACATCACTGCCATCCTCTGTCAAAGCAGTTGACGATTCGCAATATATAGTTACTATCACCCAACCAATATCTGTAAGTGTTGAATCGAAAATTGAAAAAGATTGCGGATACCACATAGAAAACTTGAATGCATACGAAAATGGAGAATTTCCCGTCGATGCCGTATCTATGCCTGTTCGAAATGTAAATTATAGCGTACATTTATTTGGAAGTGGTAGAGCGACACGAGAAACATCATTCATTGAAGTATGGACTAATGGCAGCCTGACCCCGGACGAGGCAATGAGCGAGGCTTCCAAAAAACTAATAGACTTACCAACTCCCTTTTTGCACGTGAAGCCCGAAGACGCCCCTTATTTCTATCCTGTAGGGGACGGAAGTTCTTCCGCTTTAGCGGGGTCACAAGTTTGTGATGTGAATGAACTAGAGCGAAAGCTTTCCGAAAAAACATTTATTGACCAATTAGAATTACCTGCCAGAGCCTTTAATTGTCTCAAAAAGGCCAAGATACATACAATCGCTGATTTGCTTAATTATAGCCGAGAAGACTCGTCAAAAATAAGAAGTTTTGGACAGAAATCTGTGGATCAGGTGTCAAAAGCTTTGTGGGAGCATTTTGCCATAGAATTACCCAAAACTGAATGGCATATTAATTAGTGGGAACAAGCAGCAGAAGCCAAAAGAAAATGTCCCATTGAAAGAAGAAAAAAAAAAAGTGATCTTATCTCTTTTGTATTACACTTCTAGTTGCAAAGGTTTCAGAGGGGGTAAAGGGGAGTCAACCAATTTTTGGAAGGTAAATTTTGACTTCCAATTGCTTTGGCGCAAAAAAATGGAAATTAATCACCTAAAGAATTTGATATTTTTGGTTTGAAAATGACTAAGTCTAGGGAAGCCTTGTCCCGACCCGGGGGCTGGCGATTGCTCCCTAGACTAAACCTAGAAATCTTTCAGGTTAACGGGGAATGGAAAAATACTAGAACAGTCCTGAAGTTGAAGATCCATCTATGGGTAAAGTTGCTCCAATACCTGACCGAATAGCAACCACGGTGCCAATTGCGAGAACTGTTGTGGCTACTGGGCGCCGAAACGGATTCTGAAATTTATTTACATTTTCGAGAAAAGGAACGGTCAATAAACCTGCAGGTACTGACGCCATTGAAAGAACACCTAATAATTTATTGGGCACTGTGCGAAGTATTTGGAATACGGGAAAGAAATACCACTCGGGTAATATCTCCAAAGGAGTTGCAAATGGATTTGCCGGTTCACCAACCATTGATGGTTCTAAAACAGCTAAACCCACGGTACATGCGATGGTTCCCAAGATTACTACAGGAGATATATATGAGAGATCGTTGGGCCAAGCGGGTTCTCCGTAGTAATTATGTCCCATACCTTTAGCTAGTTTCGCTCTCAAAACAGGATCGTTCAAGTCAGGTTTTTTTGTTATTGGGGTGGACTTATTATTCCCCCGTAAGAATCGGACGTGAGAATTTCCCCTCATACGGCTCAAGCAAGTATAAAATTATCTTACCCCGCAACGTTTAGGTTACTTAATGAGGAAAGAACGAACACGGAAATAAGTTATTCCGCAACACGGCTTCTCACCCGAATCAGCTCGGTAACATAATAAAGCTTCGCGGATTATCTCATATCCCATACGCACGTAGCGCGTCGTTGCAAGTTTATACAAAATACTTGCGAACCACGATTCGTATAAGATCTTAACTTGTTAAAACTTCGACTACTTATTTCTTTAGATCGTTTCTTTACCCCAACGGCTACTCTTGCAAACAATTAGCTTTTGATGCGGGGGAAATGTGTGCATCATTTTAAAAAACGTATGTATAAAAACTTCAAACAATCCCAATTGGATATATAGGGTTTTACGAGGCCTCTCAAAACTTTTGGTTCGATCATGGAAAAAATTCTCCAAACAACTTTCTTAGTTCAAAAGGGATGTTTTCATATCCGGGTTTCGAATCTTAGTCCCAAAGAAAGGTCGGACAGGAGATACACCTTTGGTTGTAGCAGTATCCAACTCAACGTCTGCATAGCCTACATGTATCGGTACGAGTCACACACTCCCATAATCCAAAAATTTTTCCTTTGGTGCTTCAATTGTTTCGCCCCAGTAGTCCGAGACACTAATTAAATCCGCTAAATAACTTATCATTTGATTTAGTAGTAAGTATTGGCGGCAACAGAACGACAACCCCCTAAGGAACTAGATCTTTAAATCATTCACCAATATGGAGACGGGGATTTTTCACCCCTATTTTATGGATAATTCGTGAAGGACCCGGGATGCCTTGTTTACGGATCATTGGGAAATGCATTGGCGTGAAAACAGCAGTAAGAAGCGGCAAGACAAAGGTGTGTAAACTGTAAAAACGGGTTAATGTTGATTGGCCGACACTAGCACTTCCTCGTAATGACTCTACTAATGAAGATCCTACCAGAGGAATAGCTTCGGGTACGCCGGTTACAATTTTAACAGCCCAGTAGCCAATTTGATCCCAGGGGAGGGAATATCCAGTTACACCAAAAGAGACGGTTGATACAGCTAGAATAACCCCAGTAACCCAAGTCAATTCGCGAGGCTTTTTGAATCCCCCTGTAAGATAAACACAAAATACATGCAAAATCATCATCAAAACCATCATACTTGCTGACCACCGATGAACAGACCGAATCAGCCAACCAAAATTAACTTCAGTCATTGTATATTGAACTGAAGAGAAAGCTTCTGTAACAGTCGGGCGATGATAAAGGGTCATAGCAAAACCGGTGGCTACCTGAACCAAAAAGCGAGTCAGCGTAATTCCCCCTAAGCAATGAAATATGTTCACATGTGGAGGGACGTATTTACTAGTAATATCGTCAGCAATTGCCTGAATTTCTAGTCGCTCCTCGAACCAATCATATATCTTAGCGAGATAGGTAAGCCTTTTTAACTCCCTCTTCATAAACTGTACATGAGACTTTTTTCTCACACAGCTTAAGCAGAGATGTTTGAGCGTTGCCCATTCCATTAGTAGTTACTCAAGGGAAGGATTAAGAAACGACGGCAGACCCTCAACATCTTTTATTCATTGATGGAGGGAGAAGCAGCCCAGCCCCGGAAAAGTTGGAAATACATCTCACTTCGATCTCATGTTAGCTTTTACTTCTCAATTGAAAACAAGCGGTACTAGCGTCTTGGGAGATCTCTTAATCTTATCGACGTATCTACCCCTCCCCCCCACCTAAAAAAAAGGTGGGGGGGGGGTAGATAACTGAATAGAGGTTACCTCGTTCTGATCTGATTTTTTTTGGCATCCACAAAACCTTAGATTTCCACTATACTTCGAGAAATTTTTTATAGGTAGGAGGACCTAACGGGCGATAGCCCCTCCATCAACCCGAACCCGGCATGGCTCCTTTTTCTATACCCGCGTTTTTTGGCAAACAATCGCAGCTGAAATGTACCTCGTCGGTGCGGTAGTTCTTTGATATAGCGCCGAGTTCGCAAGATCAGATAACAACTTTGTCACGAAATTTAAGTGGTAAATTGACGAAAATTAATCATAGTTTGAGATTTATAGCTAAATATTAATTTCTCGCGTTTCGGGTGACAATAACTCGACTACTGCCTGGCGAGATGCCAATAATCTATTAAGATAGAATCTGTTTAGATAAAAGATTTGTTATTTGCTGAACCAGATTAGTTGTGGCGAATCACACACCCATAGTATTGCCTTGTAAAAACATTTGAAGAAAAGTTTGCGCGATTTAACTCCCTTTCTGATTTCTGTTGAGGGGTCCATCTGTGAACCCCCAGCCGTTGCTATTGCATTAGTGGGGTTCGGGGCTGTTCTACCAGCTAATTGGAATACCCTCCAATAAAACGGATGAGTTATAAATTTCCAAAATAGTAACTAGGAATATTGCGAATAAAGCCATGAAAAGCCCCATTAGGGGAGTAGTTCCCCAGCCAGGAGCAACCTTTCCGTATTCTGAATTAAGCGGCTTCAAAACCATTCCCAAGAAACTGATTCTGGGTTTACCTTTCGGGGTGTCACCAATAACTTTTGTAGCCGTAGAGCCTGCTCAATTGATTGAAATTTGTTGACTTTGTATACTATTATAGCAAGTAAAACGGAAACTACTTTTTTTCTGGGTTACATGGCAATGGAAACCGCAACTTCGGTCGCTATCTCTATATCCCGTTCACTCGTTAGCCTCACCGGTTACGCTTTGTATACCGCTTCCGGTCAACCTGCCGAAAATCTCAGAGATCCTTTTGAAGAGCATGAAGATTAGTTGGACTGGTAGACCTTCCTTCGCAAAAATGAAAAAGGAAGGTCTCTAATCAGCTTAATTTCCCTCAACAAAATTTATTTTTTGGGTAAAAGAAAATGAAATCGAAGGAAGCTTTTCATTTACCTTTGCTAGGTACTTTGGGGGGCTCCCGGAAGAAAATGGCAAAAAATATTATACCCAAAGTTGCTACCAACAAAAATGTGTAAACCAGTGCTTCCATGGATTCGGCCGTAATAGTGTATTTTAGAAATATCTCTCATACTAATTGAGCTGGAGGAAACTTTTAGTTCCTCAAAATTTAATGTTTTTCCCGCTTGACTTCAATGTATTCAAAACCATTCAATTCAATTAATTTTTTAAGTTTTGACAAAACAAATATTTATTTCGTAATTCAGTCAGTTTTTGTAACTAACTTGACGGAGATGTTGTTTCAATAGGATAAATAATAAAGGAGAAATCTTTTGAACAGCTTGTCTTTTAGTACTTGGATCCCCCAACTTTTGAAATGCCCCGAATTCAACTTGGGCATCTAAATCGGGGTCGATACCAGCAAAAACATCTCTGAACAAGGTTCTGGCACCATGCCAAATGTGACCGAAGAAGAAAATGAGGGCAAAAGTGGCGTGGCCGAAAGTGAACCAACCCCGTGGACTACTTCTAAAAACACCGTCTGATTTTAGAGTGGCACGATCAAATTCGAAGATTTCACCTAATTGGGCGCGTCTGGCGTATTTTTTCACTGTGGCGGGATCGCTGAAACTAGCACCGTTTAGTTCACCACCAAAGAATTCTACGGTTACACCGACTTGCTCGACGCTATATTTCGATTCTGCTCGTCGAAATGGTACATCAGCTCTCACAACGCCCTCGCCATCTACCAAGACTACGGGAAATGTTTCGAAAAAAGTTGGCATACGGCGTACAAAAAGTTCATGACCCTCCCTATCTTTGAAGACGGCATGTCCTAACCAACCAACAGCTATCCCATCTCCGTTGTCCATCGCACCTGCTCTGAACAATCCGCCTTTGGCGGGATTGTTACCAATATAGTCGTAGAAAGCTAATTTTTCTGGAATCTTTGACCAAGCTTGGGATAAACTTAGATTTTCGGTTTCACCTGATCGTATTCGTTTCTCTATTTCTTGTTGAAAATATCCCTGATCCCACTGGTAACGGGTAGGGCCAAATAATTCAATCGGAGTGGCGGCAGAGCCATACCACATGGTTCCGGAAACTACAAAAGCAGCGAAAAATACAGCAGCAATACTGCTAGATGACACGGTTTCGACATTTCCCATACGTAGAGCTTTATATAACCGTTGGGGAGGACGAACACTGAGGTGAAACAGACCTGCTAGTATACCTAAAACTCCCGCTGCTATGTGGTGCGAGGCTATTCCGCCCGGTGCAAATGGGTCGAAACCCTCGGCCCCCCAAGCTGGATCTACGGGTTCCACTTTTCCGGTTAATCCGTAAGGATCTGATATCCAAATGCCGGGACCAAACAAACCTGTTACGTGAAATGCTCCAAATGCGAAACAAAGTACTCCTGAAAGAAATAGGTGGATTCCAAATATTTTTGGTAAATCCAGGGATGGTTTTCCCGTACGATCGTCGCGAAATAGATCCAGGTCCCAATACACCCAGTGCCAGATAGCAGCTAGAAACAACAAACCAGATAGTATGATATGGGCCGCGGCTACTCCTTCGTAACTCCAGATACCCGCATCGGTTGCGGTATCCCCGGTGATGCTCCAGCCTCCCCACGACTTCGTTATTCCAATACGAGTCATAAATGGAATGACGAACATACCCTGTCTCCACATGGGATCAAGAACGGGATCCGATGGGTCAAAAACAGCTAATTCATATGAAGCCATTGAACCCGCCCAGCCAGAGACCAAAGCAGTATGCATCAGATGCACAGAAATCAGACGACCGGGATCATTTAATACGACGGTATGGACACGATACCAAGGCAAACCCGTGAGAAACCCCTTTCTTGGATATTGGAGATGAGTGACCACTACGTAACTTTCTTGCAATATAGGCTTGCATTATAAGTTCTAAATAGACGAGGTAGAAGTTGTTGTGTGGAATATACAAATCAATAATTTGGTTTGTGGCTGGAAGCAGTTATCGTCTCTTGTTTTACCTGCTTGTTTGCGCAAAATGCGTAGTAATATGAGATAAGCCGGTAGCTTTTCTTTCGGGAACATTTTCTCCCAGGAACAAATGCAGGCATGGATATTTTAGCATTTACGTACTTTACATAACAATGTAGAGATTGGTCCCATCAGAGTCTGTTAATATCTGCAAAGAAATAAAATTTCCTCCACCCACGTTGCCTCCGCTAAGCGTGTTATAATGCGACGTAAGCTCCTTTTCGGTTTGGCTTCTATGTCCCCAATTTGGAGGTAGTTACAATTTCCCTTGGTCGTTTTTACATGCCAATTGGTGTTCCAAAGGTACCCTTTCGTCTCCCCGGGGAAGAGGATGCGGCTCGGGTTGACGTATAGTGCGACTTGTCAGGTGCGTCGAGCCGTGCGGAACCCGTCTCCATAATCTCTCACCCGATTGATTTGTTTCTATCTCGCTTGGAACTGACTAGTCTATCAGTAATCAAATGCATGATAAAAATCTGTCAACAGGTTTGGTAGTCGTTAGAATCCATGGTTAGTTAGAATAAACAAATGGCTTAGGCTCCGGTTACTCAATCCTAGATATCAGTCGTAGCCGAAAAGACTATGAAACGAAAACCAGAAAAGAAAAAAAAAGATTTAAATAGATTTCCTTGTGAATATGTTATATGAAATGTGGGAATAAATTTAGGGGAAGTAAAACTATTTGTTCCATATGTGCAAATGGCGGTCGGAACCCCACAACCTCCGGGGTAGAAGATGAACCTAAAGACTCTTTACATCAAACGGACTTAGTCACGAACGAAAATGCACTGGTGCAAGGGGAAAAAGTTAATACGCTGAGCTGAATTCACCGATCAACAGTTACAAAGTGGTTCAGAATGTGCGAAAGCTGGGCCAAACAAACTTGAACCAGGAGTGCTTATGTGGGTAGGAGCAAAAACATCGGAAAGAAAAAAGAGTTTTTTATTACATCCATTTTACGTGAAAGCTGTCAGAGCCGTATGTATTTAACGATACCTATACGGTTCTAAGGGGGGGGGGGCGGCAGAACGCGCGTCGCAGAAACCTATCCCAATCAACCGGCTTTATCGGGAGAGACTTCCTTTTCTAGGTCAACAGGTCGATGACGAAATTGCCAATCAACTTATTGGTATCATGATGTATCTAAATGGAGAAGATCAAGCGAAAGATATGTACTTGTATGTAAATTCACCTGGTGGGGCGGTATTAGCTGGAACATCTGCTTATGATGCAACGCAATTTGTCGTACCAGATGTACATACTATTTGCATGGGACTAGCTGCTTCAATGGGATCTTTCATTTTGGCTGGGGGAGAAATTACCAGACGTATAGCACTGCCTCACGCTTCGCGCCAATGATTTGTGCGGATTAGAACTTTGCCTTCGCCTAGCTGGGGTAACAATAGCATGGCAATTACTACTTGGCAATTTCTCCTAGAAACACCCAACTATGAAAAAATGAAATGCCGAGGAGGTAAAGTGAATCAAAATAAATTTTTTGACTTGTAGTAGATTCATTATGGATCGGAATCGATATATCCTAGCGTCATAAATTGCATGAAATGTCGAATCTACATAAATTTAGAAACTTCAATTTTTTTTTTTATTTACAAAAACGAAACATCAAGTTTTTAAAGAATTGAGCGATGCCAATTTCGTTGTCCATCGAGAGTATATATAGCAAACTCTGGGATTGCTGACGCGTCACAGTGACAGAACCATCATAATACGTCTGAAAGAAAGGGTGGTATGATCCCTCAATACTCTTTTCATAGTATTGTAAAGAGAAGAGGCTTTATGATGAAGTAAATTGAGACAGGGAGTTAATGTTTAACTACCAATTTGAACAGACTCTGCTGTTCTACTTCGAACAGATTCTGCTGCTCCGCCAGAAGTATAGCCGTATGCAAAAGAATTTGCTTCTTGCTTGTACGGTTGAACTTAATCAGAGTCATATAATTAGGGTAATGATTCATCAACCAGCTAGTTCGTATTATGACGGACAAGCAGGGGAATGTGTTGTGGAAGCAGAAGAAGCATTGAAACTCCGCGATTGCATAACCAAAGTCTACGCCCAAAGAACTGGTAAACCTTTATGGGTTATTTCTGAAGACATGGAGAGAGACGTTTTTCTGTCAGCGGAAGAAGCCCAGGATTACGGCGTCGCGGACCTCGTAGCGTTAGAAAACGCGTCGGCTTAGAAATTCGACGAGTAGAAAGTAACTGAGGCTTACGTGCGGAGAAAGATTTAATTTATCTCACTCGAAAACTTTTTTCCTGTAGTTTCACGCTTATTCGTTCAGCCAGCTACTAACCCATCCATTGATAAAGAAAAAAAAAACAAATTTTCGAAGTTTATTTTCGTACTTTAAACAAAAGAATACTGCAAAGACTGATTGCTAGATACCAAAATGTAGCAAGTTTTCCCAAATGGTTGATAATTTTTCAAACCGAATAAAATCTCTGCGTCTTTGAACGTGCCAACAAATCAACAACTTATTAGAAAAGCAAGGCAACGGTTGAGGAGTGGGACAAAATCCCCCGCTCTTCGGGGATGCCCCCAACGGAGAGGAGTGTGTACCAGGGTGTATGTGTGACCTGTTCGGATCGGAAACCTCAAAAAACAAAGGGTTGATTTTGTGAGATAATCCCCTGAATGAAATGAGATAGAGGTAAATCCATAATCCATCTGTTTCGATGAGAAATGGGAATTCGTGGTTTAAGTCGGTGCAAATCCGATCGTTTTGGTTTGAGATGACAAGAACCAATCGATGATAATAAAGTTAAGTTATTAAGCGAAGCCAAGCGAATGATATCAACTTTTACACCTTCTTCGCCAATTCCCTTGCAATGGCAATAAATACGGGTCAGCTATTCCGCTAATCTCCAGCGTAAAATACCGTTACTATACATATGCTTCCCTCTAAGACAAGTTAAGAAATGGAAGTGAGAAAGCCCAGCTTAATGGGATGAGTTAATTATTGGGGATCATGCGACCCGCCAACAGCAATTTTGCTTTCCTTATCTTCGGAAAATCCTAGGCTCCGGTATATAGGGGGGACCCGGCTGCCGTAATAAATTGACCACGGAAACATCGGAATCCAAGGTATCTCCAGCACAATGTAATGCTTACCGGCAGATAAGCGTATGCAGGCAGGGTATCCACCCCGTGCAGGAGTATTTGCGGGAGGGAAAGTCGGAGTAGCAAAAGCCGCCGGAATCTCCATTTATTACATCAGATAAAAAGGACGGGAATTCGTCACAACCGGCAAATTTGCCGAAAATTATAAAGCAACTACCCACGACCTCGAGTTGAAGGGTGGGGTATGTGACCGGACATAGTGCAATTAAATGCTAAGTATATCTTTAGGATCTTCATCTCTTCAGAGCGATACGTTTCAGTACAACACAGCCAAGGTATTTCCCTAAATTGATATTTTCATATTGATATATCTAAAAGAGAGATTTTGAAGAGAAAAAATTTTTGAGGGAATAGTTGGGCCCAAGAATAGAAATAATAAATGGATTTCTCAGACGAAAATATGATTTTCGATAAGGCTATACTTACAACGACCAGAGTAAAACGGGGATCTATAGCTCGTAGATGTCGCAAGGACATTCTCGATTTTGCATCCGGGTTTCGGGGAGCTCATTCGAGATTATTTAGAACAGCGAACCAGCAGGAGAAAAGGGCATTAGCTTGTGCTTACGTAGATAGAAACAGCCGAAAAAGAAAATTTCGTCGTTTGTGGATCGCTCGGATTAATGCAGCAGCGCGAAAAAATGGAATTACCTACAGTTCGATGATTCACAATTTATCTGGGAATCAAGTTTTTTCAAATCGCAAGATACTCGCGCAAGTAGCTACTCCAGATGCTTACTGTTCCTCCAGACCCATACGAAAAATTAGTAGCGATAAAGGTTGACATGTGGCGGTAAGCCTCTCCGGATTAAACGGAGAGGCCAAAATAGGGGACGGGTTAATCTGCGGATCTATTGCAAGGAGAAATAAAGAAGAAGAAACATACGGAAGGGCAGACTATCTTTCTAGACATCAGTTTGCTTCGACTTAAAAACATTCGATAGCATTTTTTCGCGGGATATTTTAAGTTGCCAAATTGAAAAACCTCCCAAAAGGCAATTTCACGAAATTAGCTAATTTTCATTATTTGAAAAGGGTAGCAAGGCCAAAATACGGGCTCTCTTTATAGCGAGAGCTACCGAACGCTGTTGCTTGGATGTTAATCTATTCATCCGTCTCGATAGGATTCTTCCCTGCTCACTGACGAATCGACGAAGTAGGCTGGTATTTTTGTAATCAACAGTTTCATCGGAGCGAATAGATGGGGAACGTCTACGGAGAGATCGTTTAATTTTATTCGTGATATTTTTTTGTGACTATCAATACAAATTAAAATTGATTACTTACCAATTAATTAAAATTATCAATTATTTCTTCAATTCTTTATGGTAAGTGTGTTTATGGCAACAAACGCAAAACTTTTTTGATTCCAACCGAGTAGGTGTGTTACGGCGATTCTTACGTGTAGTGTATCGAGAAATACCCGTGGATTTTTCGCCAGCCCCTCTGTAAGTACAGATTGTACATGCCAAACCAGTGGTTACCCTCGCATCTTTACTTTTGGTCATAAAATTGATCACGTCATAATGAGATAAGTTTTTTTTTAGGAGGAGGGTCACAAGTAGATCCAAATGTGTTTGATCGGACTACTTGCAAAGTTTCAACAATAAATTTTAAAATTTAGTTACCACCACCACCTTCCCATCAATGACTTGGTTATGTGCTATTCGCCTTGCGAGACATAAATCTATCCAATTTTTTTGCTTCGTCTCACCCCTCCGTAGTTAGTTGTTTGGATCAGAGAAACGGAAATAATAAAGCGTCTGGGAAAAAGCGATTAACTTCTATTAACGAACCGGCTAACAGGCCAAACCATATTGCAGCTACGACAGGAGCCGTGGAAAGGTATATCTTCACATGTTGCATTAAAAATCCTCCTTTTTTTTTTTAGATTTCCCCACCTCTTAGTCTTTATTTCCTTTTTACTTTTTTATCTTACTTCAAAAAAAAAACCAAAAATTTACAACCTATGAATCAGTTTTTCTGAAAGAAAAACTGATAACTTTGGAGTGCTCCAATTTGGCGGTGCCTAGGACATTAATGAGAAATAAGTAAGGAGAAAGAGGAGTAAGAATTAAACGGAGTGATAAGAGACAACTTTCTATCAATATCTATCGAGAGATAAATTTTTCTCTTACTGGTAGCCGGTGTATATAGCTACCTGCTATAATAGGTAAAGTAGTGTCGGATCGATGATACCTGTTAAGAATCGATATTAATAGGGATGTAGCGCAGCTCGGTAGCGTGTTTGTTTTGGGTACAAAATGTCGCAGGTTCAAATCCCGTCATCCCTATTTTCGATCCGTACACCCAGCTTTGAGGATAGGACTTCCCGCGTCACCAAAATCTCGTCTTATTAAGAGGAAGGAGTATCCAACTTCTACCCCCCCCCCAGAGTCAAGAGGAAAGCTGCACCATATATATTTTTCGGGTAAAAAAATGACCCCGGGAAATAAAGGACGCCCTTAGTTCAGCCCGGTAGAATGCGGGTCTCCAAAACCCGATGTCGTAGGTTCGAATCCTACAGGGCGTGCCTACTATCACCTACCCGGAGATTACTTAATGCAACTAATAAGTGTCGAATAAAAAATACTTAAAAAAAGTGAGGCTAGCAGAATTGTTGCCGCTGAAGCAGCCTCTACTGTATGTTTTTCATATAGACAAATATTTTTGGGGAAATGTTGGAAATGATGAAATAATGGGAAATGAAAAAGAAAAAAATATTTTTAGATAAATATTTCCAAACCTTTCTTATAAATCAACGTCTCCTTCTGATGTTTCAGATGCGGCAATTGTCAGATATTTACCGAATATCTAGTTGATCACCGCGTCGATATTGCGAGTATGCCGTTACAAATAATCCAGCTAGGGTTATCGGAATCGAACCCGGCACAATTCCCGATAGTGATGCTTCAACCATTCTAGTTTATATTTCTTTGATGTAAATACCTACCAAACTTACCGAAGTCGAATTTCGCGTCAACCAAAAGGTAATTGGTAAGTGCAATGAATTATTAGGCGCCGACGGGGCCCCTTTTCTTGTTATTGCCCCCCTCTCCTTTCCCTATATCTAGATTCTATATTGTAATAGCAAGTCACGGAATCTGAATCTTGTTCAATCCAACAAATAAAACTAGGGTCAGAGTTGATACAGACGTCAAAAAGGCGAAGTAGCTTAATAGGGTGAGCATAAATTTGAATACCAAATTATCTAACAGATGGATTAGTATACGATTCCTCTGAGTAGTTTATCACCCGAACCTGCTGAATCAAAGTTGTTTACTTAAATTTGCTAAGTCGGGGTTGATTAGTCCCATTTAATTTCTTGGAGTGATCTAAACCTACTGATTCAGTTTATTTGGTACAATTACGTCTCACTACCGTAATATGTGAGGTAGGCAACCAGAAAGTACCTCTCGGTTGTTAATTAATCGGTTAGTAGTTGCTGAAGAAGTCTTACCCTTTTTCGGGGACTGTCCCCATTTTTACCGTAACGACTACCTTTTCGACCTACTAGTAGGCGTAGTCAAATTTGGTAATTGCCCGGACATGCCGAGAGAGGAGGGCGGGCTGGGAAACGGAGCAGTGGGAGAGTCCCCCGCGCCCGCAAACCGCCGCACGGGCCTGAAGTCGGCCGAGGCTTTCTAGTCGGTTTGGCCTAAGTGTAGGTAACCACTCGCCAGAAATTTCGTAAGTGTCAAACACTTTACTTTGAGGAGCGAGTAACCTTGCCGCATCAAAGGCCGACTAGCTATACTGAACCAGTATATTTTGGATATACCCTGGGTATAGTAGTGACATTATAATTTGAGTCAGTTCCCGTTTGAAAAGGTTTGCTGGTGGATCTTGCATCTTTCACCTCCCTTCTTCTTCGGGAAACAAGCCTCTCCAGTATTATGAGATAGATATAGATAGATACGGAGCTGAACATGTCTGGGAACACAGGAGAACGCCCCTTTGCCGACATCATTACTAGTATTTGATACTGGGTCATCCACAGCATTACTATACCCTCCCCGTTTATTGCAGGCTGGCCATCTGTCAGTACAGGTTTAGCTTACGATGTTTTCGGAAGCCCCCGACCAAACGAATATTTTCCAGGGAATCGACAAGAAGTTCCCTTGGTAACTGGCCGTTTTGATTCGCTGGAACAAGTCGACGCATTCACCAAATTCTTTTAGGAGAAACTAATGGCTTTAGATAAAACTTATCCGATTTTCACTGTTAGGTGGTTAGCCGTTCACGGCTTAGCTGTACCTACAGTTTTCTTTTTGGGATCCATATCAGCCATGCAATTCATTCAAAGATAGTTTTTAGTGAGCTCTGAATCTACGACACAACCGAATCCAAATAAACAGAGTGTAGAATTGAATCGTACAAGCCTTTATCGGGGATTATTACCGATTTTCGTACTTGCCGTTCCATTTTCTAATTACTTTTTTAATTAGAGACTAAAAAGAATTGTCTAAAAAAGATCGAGATCCTAATTATTTGTGACTGTTCATGTCTCGAGTCGAGGCTGGATGATGACGCCAAAAAAGTAGGGGGTAGGGAGGTGGCGCAGATGACAAATACCACTGGAAGGATTCCCTTGTGGTTGGTAGGTACTGTAGCCGGTACACTTGTGATAGGTTCGCTAGGCATATCCTCTTACGGGGCTTACTCGGGGTTGGGGTCGTCTCCTCGATAATAATTGCCATTTAATCGATAAAATTTCGCCGAATTTTAAAAGCGGAGTCTCCTTCTTTTCTTCTCTTTCTACCTAAAGAAGGAGAAGAAAAAGCGGTTCAATTCAAATTCAGTATATCTTTATTTAGTTAAATGAAGACGAAATAGTTTTATGTAAAACTGTATTTGATTCGTCGACCGGACGTAGTAATGCTCGGTTTCATCGATCCTATAGCTCTGCGACGCTTCTTTCGAGTAGATGGGTCGATCGATTCTTTTCCGTCTAAAGAATCGATCGAGGCTAAATGTTAAAATGTAATGACTAGAATAAATAGTTTTTATTATTTACTTACTTTTAAAAATCATTAACTTTATTTAAATAAAAAAAACTTAATGTCGCAGTTTAGAATTAGAAGAGGGGTCCCAGTTCGGGAGGGAGAACTACTTTGGTATAATCGGATCAATCGATAGATTTTCGGACACAATTTCTATTTTAACAAACTAACAAGTGAAGTTTTTTTTTATTTACTTCTATCCGGCAGCAATCTTCGCAACTGCAACTAGTCCTACCCATATGTGTGATCTACCTACCTACCCGACGTTGCTTCTTTCGTGCCTCAGTTCAGACTTGATAGAGTCCAACTAGGGAACTGGTCGGTAAAGAAGTCAGCCAATTGCGCCAGAGAATACGTGTGGATAATGTCGATGGTGTCGACGTCCCCGACACCATCGACAAAGCCGAAGTCAACATGATCAACAGTCTCCATGCGGCGATCAAATCATTAACCAACAAATAAGGAGAGACAGATGAAGATTTCTTTTCCCACACGTAGTTATCAGTCGGGTTATTTAGACACAGGGAGATAGCAAGGAATGAAAGGGGTAGGCAATCAGAAATTCATTTCTGCCAACTGCACTTTTTCAAACTGTTTTTTCTTGAGCACGAGGAAAATTTGTGCCAAGACAACCGATGCAAAAAAAGCTATAAGACCCTGAATCCGCGACGGGTCTTGGAGTACGATTTCGACTTCTCCCTGACCGAATCCGCCAACATTGGGGTTATTCGTCAACGGCTGATCAGCCTTAACAAACTCACCTTCTGAAACGATGAGCTCGAGGCCGGGGGGGATAGTATCGGTTGCTTCACGACCCTCGGATGACTCTTCGATAGTTATTTCGTATCCACCCCTTCCTTCTTTACGAACAACCCTCTCTATTTTTCCCGTTACTGAAGCGGCATAGACCGTATTGTTGCTTTTGCTTCCATCTGGGTATATTTGTCCCCTCCCTCTATTCCCCCCGACATAGATGGGGTATTTCAGGAAATGAGCCTCTTTGTCAGTACTAGGGTCCGGTGAGATAATTGGAAATACGATTTCGCTGTATAATTTACCCGGTACTGGTCCTACCACGATTATATTATCTCTGCCGGGACGGTAACTCTGAAACGATAATTTCCCCAGCTTCTCTCTTATTTCGGCTGGAATGCGATTAGAGGGGGCCAATTTGAATCCCTCCGGTAGAATGAGGACAGCGCCAACATTCAATCCGCCTTTTTTCCCATTTGCAAGTACTTATTTTATCTACGTATCATAGGGAATCTTAACAACTGCTTCAAATACAGTATCGGGAAGAACAGATTGCGGGGCCTCAATATCCACAGATTTCTTGGCTAGGTGGCAATTGGCGCACACAATACGCCCCGTAGCTTCTCGGGGATTCTCATAATTCTGTTGCGCAAGAATCGGATATGCATTTGATACAGATGAACAGTTTAATTCACCGAAACCGATCGATACTATAAGTGACAGAATCCAACACTTTTTCATCCAGTTATTCGTAATTCTTCTTTGCATAGGTTGATGATTAGTCTCAAGTCTTTGTACAAACGGGTCACGCGTTAACGCCGTTTGGTAACAAATAAATTTCCCTTGTTCCAACTCTTTCCCCCTTTATGATCTATCGATCATTATTAGCAGATAATGAACGAGGGGGGGGGGTACAAATAATCCAAATGGGTGAACTAGTCTAGCCTGCTAGATGCAAATTTGGTGAAGTGGCCGTCACCCACTCATTGTATGATAAGTTGCTACAATTGAGGGAGATGTGCGATTTAAGTGACGAAAAATCCAATATTTGGATACTGTATCTAAAATAACTGGAAAGGTTGAGACAAGGCAAGAAATTACATATTTGCCAGGAATTAACCCAAAATGTTCGAAGAGGGAGCCTATGACTATTTCCCAACCATGGGGTGAGTGGAACCCTATACATAAATCAGTTAGTGAAAGAATGGAAAACGCTTTCATCGTGTCATTCAAACTATAAAATGACTCCTGAATCCGGGAATTTGAAACTACAAGTCTCTTTCGACCCATTATAAACAATAAAGCTGGGATGGTAATACTAATTAAATCGGTTACTAGCTGCAGCAGTAGCTGAATATTCAGTTCGTTATACATTATTGCTAATTGGGTAGTCTCGTCATATGCATTTGCATCATAATTTTGCAACTGCGTATCTGCCAGATGTTCAGTCGCGTCGTCTAACCAGAGCAATGCTTCTACTTCTCGGAGCTGCTTTAGGGCTTTTTCCTCTTGGAAGGGGTTGATAAATATATGGGTCTGAGTAATGTTCCACCAACCCCTAACCCAAGACTCTAAAAACCAATTTCTGAAACTGATTGGAATGATGAGGGGGAGAAGCAGAAAACACCCAACAGATTGAAGGGAAACTAATGCTTGGTTCTTAGCTGAGTCGAAGTCATTATGTACTAACAAACTTGATTGACTTGTCAATTCCGCCCCGAACCTAGATAAAGTGCGAGTCAGAGATCGAGGCACTAAACTAATTGACTCATAAGCCGACGTAAAATTTGCTGATTCGTAATTAAATGATTTTTCAGTCACTTTTTCGGTAGTTTGAAATGGGAAAAAGTTTATGGAACAACGTGCTCTCTTAGCATCAAACTCATTTGAAGTCGCCTCAATCCAAGCTAATTTCCTATTTATTTTTTCTACATTATTCAACTTGTAAAAGACACATCGTTTTGAAAGAGAAAAGTCATTTCCCCGTTTATCTTGTGAGAAACTAACTACTTTTCCCCGTTTATTAACCGTTTCGTCATTCGTGTAACAATTTCGTCGAGATTTTAAAGATATATCTTGGAAAAATGAAGTATTTGGAAGGTTCGGCAAAAACATATTCAAATAACTTTTTGCCGGAAAATTGTTTGCGCAACGGCATCCAATTGGAAACAATCCAAGTAGCTTTGTCCCAAAACTAAATCTCAGATCTTTTTGCATTCCCAAAATAGATATGCTAAATCTGTGCTCTAAGAGACTGCAATATATTAGATATCTAGATTTCTTTGATACCGTGTTTGTGGGCGCTGTCGTGGCCCGCGACAACCCCTCCGATGTTGAAGGGGATGATTCTATTCGCATGAAAAGCGAGGAGTCGTTTATTAAGGGCTGTAGTTGCTTACTAGCCTCATAAGCTCTATCCGGGGAACGATGTGGAGTACTAAAAAGCCGTCGAAGAATTTTTTGCTTCCAGTAATGTAGTCGCATATATTAACTGTAACTATCTATCAATCATTCGGAGGAAATAAGCAAAGTACGAGACTAATCAGATAAATTATTGTAATTAGGATATCCATTTTTTGAATTCTTCCCCTTAAAAGTTTTTATCTTCGTAGTTCGAGTAGTCTTGCTTTTTTCTGCAAATCATCCATTTGTGAAATTTGGTAACTTTTAAAAACCTTCAATCGATACACGCGGAAAACGAGCGGGTTCGGCGGCTTTTTCTTCCATATCTCCTAAGGTTGAACCTTCACCGATCCTAGTTAGTGGGATATTTCGCCGACCCCTTACTTTCAAGTAGAGAATCCGACGTGGATAAAAGCCTTCCCTACTTTCCAATCCAACAGCTTCCACATCTTTCAGTACAAGTCGAATGTGGATGCGACGATTCTTTCCGGGAAAGCCCCACCGAAAGATTGAAGAAAATCCTTCTCGCTTGTCAAACAAGTTGTATCCGCCCCCCACGTCCCGAAACGCGGTACACCACAGATACAGCCCGAGAAAGAGGCCTGCAATCCCGTAGAAACACATTACAACACCCTGCGGGATAAAAACGATATGTTCGGATGAAAGGACGGGGATCAGATCTTCCCCGACGCAGCTAGAAAACCCCACCAGTAGAAAACCTGTTGCGCCACAAACAAGGATACAGGCCCAACATGAATTTGCAAATGTACGGGAGCCTTTTACAAAATCTACTTGAATCCATTTGGAGCGACAATTCATTACTATTTCCTCACAGATTGCATAATAAAAGGATTAGCCGTTTTGTCATCAATTTTGCCCCCTCCCCTATTTTTTTACCAATCCATTAATTCCGCTTGTTTCTGATCCATTCGCATTTAATACTAGTAACGAAGTACCAAACTAGGGTTCAAGCATATCATATAGAATGGGGTAGTTATCTACATGTATCTCATTCTAGGAACAAATAATCAATCTATATCTCATTCCTCTATGAAATGAGAATGAGACATAGATTGATTGGAGCAGCATTCTTCCCTGATTTTCTCGGGACAAGGAGAACTACCGAGAAAGAGGGAATTCCTTTTGATTAAACATTAGCTGAGACTAAATTTTGAATTCAATTGGTGTCAAAAAGTCACCGAGCGGTTTGCTACATCTCCAAGAAGCAAAAAAAGGAAGAAGTTATAGGATTTCATCCCGCTCTATGTATAGAAATGAAATAGCCGTTGTAACTGCTGGAAACACCAAACCGACTAGGGGTACAAAAATAGAGGGTAGATAAGATGCTGCCATGATAAAATTACCTCAACTACAATAAAGAAAAGAAGAAATTTATTTATACAACAATATATCTCTGTTTCACTCTTCTTTCTAATATCTAATGATATTGCTTTTGTTCTGTAAAGGAAAGGGGTTTCCAGGCTCCCAGCGAAATAATCTGATTTGGATTTTTCATTTTATGGGGTTTATCGGAGAGGAGGCGAGTACATCGACACCAAGAGATCCAACAAATTTTTCGTTGCATGAGGAAGAAGAAGCAAAGATTCTTTTCCACTGATCAAAACATTTATTGGAAGAGGATAAGACGTGGTTTATTTAGAAATACAAGAAATAAAATCCGGAACGAATTCAATTTTTTTTACAAGGAGCTGATGAATAAAGCTCGGATATTTCGCCCAAAACACCCTTCGGGAGATTACGTGGAACGATCAAATCGAGTAGCCCATTATCGAATAAAGACTCAGCTGCTTGAAAGCCATCAGGTATCTTTTGACGCAATGTTTATTCAATTACCCTTTTACCGGCGAATGCTATATACGCTTTGGACTCGGCAATAATTATATCTCCCAACATGCCGAAGCTGGCAGTGACACCCCCCGTAGTTGGATAGGTAAGAATCGATATATGAAGTAACTTTTTTTGAATTTGGTGAATTTGCAAGACGGAGGAGATTTTAGCCATTTGCATCAAGCTTAGCGTTCCTTCCTGCGTACGCGCTCCCCCAGAAGCACAGATTAAGACCAACGGCGAAGATTTGTCCGTGGCATATTCGATTAAGCGAGTAATCTTTTCACCTACAACGGAACCCATACTTCCCCCCATGAAGTGGAAGTCCATAACACCAAGTGCAATAAGTTCTCCACTTAGATACCCTATACCTGTTTGAACAGCGTCGGTTAAACCCGTTTTTTCCTGAGAAACAGCTATACGATTCTGGTGAGAATCCTCGTCGGAGAAATCTAAAACATCTTTTGCAGTCATGTCTTCATCCATGGGAATCCATGTGTTGCGATCAATCAGAAGTTCGATCCTTTCCATACTATTCATTGAAAGATGATAACCGCGTTCTTCACGAACACTTCTATTCTGTTTCAAAAATTTCACATAAAGCATGTTTCCGCAGTTGTCGCATCGAGCCCATAATCCTCTATTCGTGTTAACACTTATTCGCTTCTCTCTTTCTTTTTCAGTTGAGATAGAGCCTCTCGTAGCTTCCTCGGGGAAAGCTCCAATCAATCCACCAAATTTGCGCCTATCTTCAAACCAATTTATTACGGACGTAAAAATCTCCTCATCTGTTGCTTCCCTTTAGATTAGATCGTGAAAAAGAGATAAATTTCAAATAGATTTTCTGTGATGTGACAAATTTTTTCCGCAACTTAAGTAGGTATCAGCAAATAAGGACCAAATTCAAGTTTATTGACCCGACAAATAATTGGCAATTGACTAGTTATCTATTAAATCAATCATATTGTAGATATTCAATCCCTATTATCCAACGAAGCAAACAAAGCAATATGCTGCGAAACTAAACATGATAAAGGTGCCTCTATTTCTAATAAAGTGTCGAGTTTAACTTTAGACTACCCGTTTTTTGTATCTCGTAATTTTTGAATGCAGGTTGGTAGGGATTCGAACCCTTGGATTCACATTTCAAGACTATGTGCCTCTCAGTTTCCATCATTGATTAACCAACCTCAAAATGTATTGCATATTAGAAGTATAGGGAAAGTTAACTCTTTCCCGATACTCCCGGTATATCTGGTAGCTGCTGTGGAACAGATGCCAATAGTAAATAGCTACGGAAATTCAAATCTATCTACAACACATCAATTGTGTCAAATTCAAACTTGATTGCTTTCCATATTTCGCATGCGGCAGCCAATTCTGGACTCCACTTACTAGCTTCACGAATAATATCATTACCTTCACGAGCGAGATCACGGCCCTCATTGCGAGCCTGTACGCAAGCTTCTAATGCGACTCGGTTGGCTACCGCACCGGGTGCATTTCCCCAAGGATGTCCCAAGGTTCCTCCGCCGAACTGTAAGACGGAGTCATCCCCAAAGATTTCGGTTAGGGCGGGCATGTGCCAGACGTGGATACCCCCCGAAGCTACGGGGAGTACACCTGGCATAGATACCCAATCTTGCGTGAAATATATACCACGGCTACGGTCTTTCTCGATGTAATCGTCGCGAAGTAAATCAACGAAACCCAAGGTGACGTCTCGTTCTCCTTCTAATTTGCCTACTACAGTTCCGGCGTGTACATGATCCCCACCGGACAGGCGTAATGCTTTGGCCAGTACACGAAAATGCATACCGTGATTTCGTTGCCTATCAATCACAGCATGCATCGCACGGTGAATATGGAGAAGCAGTCCGTTGTCTCTGCAGTAAAAAGCTAAGCTGGTATTCGCGGTAAACCCCCCGGTCAGATAGTCATGCATGACTATTGGTGCACCCAACTCCCTAGCAAAGACAGCTCTCTTCAACATTTCTTCACACGTACCTGCAGTAGCATTTAAGTAGTGCCCCTTGATTTCGCCTGTTTCAGCCTGGGATTTGAAAAGAGCTTCTGCTACAAATAAGAAGCGATCTCTCCAACGCATGAATGGCTGGGAATTTACGTTTTCATCATCCTTCGTAAAATCAAGTCCACCACGAAGGCATTCATAGACGGCTCTACCATAATTCTTAGCAGACAGACCTAATTTTGGTTTGATTGTACATCCCAATAAGGGACGTCCATATTTGTTCAGTTTATCCCTTTCGACCTGAATGCCGTGCGGTGGTCCAATGAAAGTTTTAGAATAAGCAGGAGGAACTCGAATGTCTTCCAAGCGTAGAGCGCGTAGAGCCTTAAATCCAAAAACATTACCTACGATGGAGGTGAACAAGTTGGTGACAGAACCTTCTTCGAATAGATCCAAAGGATAAGCTACATATGCGATATACTGGTTTTCTTCTCCAGCGACAGGTTCAATATCATAGCATCGACCCTTGTAACGGTCAAGGCTGGTCAACCCGTCTGTCCATACAGTGGTCCACGTACCCGTTGAGGATTCCGCAGCTACCGCAGCTCCGGCCTCCTCAGCTGGTACTCCGGGTTGTGGGGTCATCCGGAAGGCTGCTAAGATATCGGTATCTTTGGTCTTGTATTCGGGGGTGTAATAGCTCAATCGATAATCTCTGACACCAGCTTTGAATCCAACACCTGCTTTAGTCTCCGTTTGTGGTGACATGGGTTTGTTCCTCCCTACGACTAAATTAGTAAATCTTGCAAAGATGAGATCTGCTCGGCATGGGTGGAGTATTTCGATGTAAAACGCGAGGTGGATATAGTTCAACCTGCGCACGATACTTATACCTGTCGAAACTCCATTTCAAGCATAGAACATTATTATTTTATACCGCGTCTCACGCGGGGTGCAACTAATCAACCTGTTTTCTCGCAAAAACTGCTTAAGAAGCAGCATCCTGCCTCATCCCAACACATTGACTCGGGAATCTCTTCATGGTTAGACTGGTCGATAGAATACGAACTAAATACTAAATAATTGCCTATCCCTCGCGTTTAGTGGTCAATCTGTTTTGAAGAAGGAGAGAACGCGTACCCCAAAAATGAATATTCAACGAATGAATAGGGCACAGATTTCATCAGTCCCTCAATCGTATACAAAACGAAGAAGAAATATGCTTCATCTGCGGTTTATACCCCCATTTTATTTATCTATAGCTACATCTGTGAAACAAATTTAAACAAAGGGGAGCGGGTGAGAAAGGAGCAATTGACTCCCTTTTTCCTATTGACCACTCCACGGTGAAATACCACATATTTCTATCGATTCAGTAATCAGATAAAGATAATACACCGAAATAGTATAGTTATGAAAACCGGTTCTCTCTCTTTCGAAATTTCTGAATTGGTGGAAAAAAACGTGGGCTATATCACTCAAATCATTGGACCAGTGTTGGACGTGGCTTCCTCGCCGGGGAAAATGCCCAAAATTTATAACTCATTAATAGTCAAGGGACAAAATCCAGCAGGTCAAGAGATTAACGTTACTTGCGAAGTCCAACAATTATTAGGTAATAATGAAGTAAGAGCTGTAGCTATGAGTGCCACAGACGGTTTGATGAGAGGTATGGGTGCCGTTGACACGGGAGCCCCCCTTAGTGTTCCCGTTGGTGAAACTACTCTTGGACGAATATCCAATGTCCTGGGCGAACCCGTAGATAATTTGGGTCCTGTGCAAAGTAGTACTACATTTCCGATTCACAGGTCCGCCCCGGCATTTACCCAGTTGGATACGAAATTATCGATTTTTGAAACAGGTATAAAAGTTGTGGATCTCTTGGCTCCGTATCGTAGAGGCGGAAAAATCGGGTTATTTGGTGGGGCTGGAGTTGGAAAGACGGTTCTAATTACGGAATCAATTAACAATATTGCGAAAGCTCATGGAGGTGTATCCGTATCTGGCGGGGTGGGAGAACGTACGCGTGAAGGTAATGACCTTTACATGGAAATGAAAGAATCAAGAGTTATTAATGAACAAAATATTTCGGAATCGAAAGTGGCTCTGGTTTATGGTCAGATGAATGAACCACCGGGAGCTCGTATGAGAGTTGGCTCAACTGCTCCAACAATGGCGGAATACTTTCGAGATGTTAACAAGCAAGATGTACTCTTATTTATTGACAATATTTTTCGCTTCGTCCAGGCGGGATCGGAGGTCTCGGCATTATTAGGTAGGATGCCTTCCGCCGTGGGTTATCAACCGACCCTTGGCACAGAAATGGGATCACTGCAAGAGAGAATTACTTCCACCAAGGAGGGATCAATAACTTCCATTCAAGCTGTTTACGTCCCTGCGGATGATTTGACTGACCCGGCTCCCGCCACGACATCTGCACACTTAGACGCCACTACCGTGCTTTCAAGGGGATTAGCAGCAAAGGGTATTTATCCAGCTGTAGACCCGCTGGATTCGACCTCGACTATGTTACAGCCTTGGATTGTGGGTGAGGAGCATTATGACACCGCACAGGGAGTTAAGCAGACTTTGCAACGTTACAAGGAACTTCAAGATATTATAGCTATTCTCGGACTAGACGAGTTATCCGAAGAAGATCGCCTGACGGTAGCTAGGGCTCGAAAAATAGAACGTCTCTTATCGCAACCCTTTTTCGTAGCAGAAGTTTTCACCGGTTCCCCGGGTAAATACGTCAGTTTATCAGAAACCATTAAGGGATTTCAAATGATTCTTCCTGGAGAGTTGGACAATCTACCTGAACAAGCTTTTTACTTAGTTGGCAATACCGATGAAGCAGCTGCAAAAGCTGTGGCTTTACAGGCGGAGGGTCAATAAAAGGGATGGTATCGAATCCTCGCGTAATGGCCCCTAACCGAATAGTTTGGAATTCCGAGGTTTGGGAAATCATTTCATCCACCAATAGTGGTCAAGTTGGTATACTACCCAACCACGCGCCGCTTCTTACAGCTTTGGATATGGGAGTTTCGAAAATACGTCATGATGGGCAGTGGTCTGCAATGGCGCTGATGGGCGGCTTTGCCATGATAGATAACAATCGGGTAACAATATTAGTTAACGAGGCAGAAAGAGCTACCGAAATTGATCCCGACGAAGCTCGAAGAACTTTTCAGATGGCTCAAGCTGACTCAGTTAAGGCAGAAGGCAAGAAAAAATTAATAGAAGCCAACTTAGCTTTTAAAAGAGCGAAGGCCAGACTAGAAGCTTCAAATGCTGCCTAACACGTTTTTTCCGATTCCAAAGACACTAAGTGATTTGGTAGTCTTATGATAATACCACCAAACTACGCGAAAAACCTATGACGTGTCTCATATACAGTAAAACTTATTAGATACCAATTTAATCATGACGGTATCTAGTAAGTGTTACCTACTATTGGATTCGAACCAATGACTCTCGCCGTATGAAAGCGATACTCTAACCGCTGAGTCAAGTAGGCTGCCATTAATTTATCCCACACTAACTACTATATCTCTATTTATACCATCTCACACTACTTCTTATAGCCCCATTTAACTTATCGAGGTGCGTGACTCACATATAGATATCTCTATTATATCCGAAAGAATAGCTAAACACAACTCCACGTTCCGTCGTTTAATACATATTCGATCCTATATCTATATATATATATGTTTTTTTTTCTTCAAACTCATTTGTCAACTTGGCTTCAATTAATTGATACCGATGAAATTTTTTCACCTATAATCAAATGGATCAAAGGCTATGGCTCAGCGGTAGAGCGCCTCGTTTACACGTGCGCCGATGCTTTTTCACCAGAAGGTTTATCAAAATCTAGCGACTCTTGCAAAACTCTACGTGATAATATTATATCCCACTCAAAATGAAGGAGACGAAAGAGCAGTAGCATGACAGATGGGTTGACCGAAAATAGTCAATCCCTAAAAATTGATAGGGTGAATAAGTAGTTTATCCAACGCTAGATGTGGTGGGACGACGCGAGGACCCCCAGGCAAGATCTCTTCTTCGTCTCACGAACTTTCGGATGTAGGAGCTGTCGCATACTTCTTCCAAGCGGCAAGGAAGATTTGACATCGCGAGGTGGACCTGTCTGTATCCTTAGAGGCGAAGCTTTGTAAACGCGACGTTAGTGACCTTCTCAAGATACTTCGAGGTTGCTTAATTTACTCTTTCTTCCCTTATGTAGTTCTTTAAAAAGAATTTTTGGGATAAGTAGGTTGGGCGTTAGGTTGGGCATACTGAACCCCCCCGCCCCCTTTTCTTCCTTTTTTTTTACAGGAAGGGAAGTTAGTGCATCAGCAAATGTTTGTTCCTCCCAATTAGATTAGGGAACTGTTGGTAAAAGAGGCGAGTCCTATCCCGTAAAAGCGGTTTGTTGAGTTTACTAAGCAGTTCAGAAAAGCTTTTTTTTTATTCCGATACGTATGACCTGGAGTGTCTACAGTTCGAATCCGTATAGCCCTAACCTAGAAGAAAAAGAGTGGGGGAATTGTTGGCATGTCATATGTATGAAGTATACTCAATCGATCTTTAAATGATAATACTATCACAATATCACATCTAACCTATTGAGTTTTCCAATTTTTAGAAACCAATATCTTTATTTTTTTATGTCATTTCCTTGATGCAGTTAATCACTAACTGAATCGGAGAAACGTATAGGCAGTTTGTTGAATTTTATGAATCACCTGATTTTTATGCTAAAAGTTTGACACTGTCATCCTCAAAAATGGAAAGGTAACACCCCTTTCACTTTTCATTATCGATGGAGTAACTACCAGTATAACCAAACTAAAACTTCAATTAACTTCCCCAAAGGGGTTATCCGTGCTAAACCCATTGCAGTATAGCAAGACGATGATTAGTTACCAATCGGCTTATCTCATCCTAGTTCGATACTTTTTCCCTCAGCTCTAAATTTATTGACTAAATTAAAGAAAAAATTAAGGCGAAAGGAGTATGCAAATGTTTTTGCTCCACCAATATGACTCCTTCTGGATTTTTCTGCTAGTATCCATATCTATCCCTTATTTAGCTTTTTCGATTCCCGGGTTTATTGTTCCCGCTCGAGAGGGACCAGAGAAATTAACGAGTTACGAATCAGGTATTGAGCCGAAAGGAGATACTTGGATCCGATTTCAGATACGTTATTACATGTTTGCTTTGGTTTTCGCCGTCTTCGACGTCGAAACCCTATTTCTCTATCCCTGGGCTGTATCTTTCAGGGAATTGGGACTATTTGCCTTCATTGAAGTCATCATTTTCATCTTTATATTAGTAGTTGGTTTGGTTCACGCGTGGCGAAAAGGAGCATTGGAATGGTGTCAACTTTCAAATCTTCGCTTGAAAGTGGAGGAGAGGGAATCGAACTCCGCGGTGTAGATATTCCCCTCAACTCGGTGGAGCCTCCCCTCCCTGAATGGGATGTGTCAAATTCAATTTTCTTAGCTAATATAAGTGATTTCTCCAACTGGTCTAGACTTTCCAGTTTGTGGCCACTTCTATACGGTACCAGCTGCTGTTTTATTGAATTTGCCTCTCTAATTGGTTCACGATTTGATTTTGACCGATACGGCCTAGTACCCAGATCTAGTCCTAGGCAGGCAGACCTAGTTGTTACCGCCGGTACCGTAACTATGAAGATGGCCCCATCCCTCGTGAGACTCTATGAGCAGATGCCTGATCCGAAGTATGTAATCGCTATGGGAGCTCGCACCATTACAGGAGGCATGTTTAGCACAGATTCCTATAGCACCGTTCGTGGAGTAGACAAATTAATTCCCGTCGATATCTATTTGCCGGGTTGCCCACCCAAACCTGAAGCTATTATTGATGCCGTAACAAAACTCCGTAAGAAAATAGCTAGAGGAGGTTTCGCAGATCGGGCTTCCCGTCCCACCCGAACGAAATATCCCAATATAAATCATAGGTTTCGCTTTGTACCTAGCATTAATATAGGTGAATATAATCAAGAATTAACTAATTGTGATACAAAACTCTTATCAAATACTTTCTCGGAAAACTTTCAAAAGCTTGGATATAGGTCTAAAAGGTAAATAGTAAAAGTAGACGAATAACTAGATTTCATCTCATACATGGATGGAGAGAAAAGAGGTTTTAACCAATATGAACACTACCAGTAGAGATAAGTTTAATGTCGAGACGCGGGGTCGATTATCCGCTTGGCCAACTAGGCATAATTTTTCCCACCGACCTTTGGGTTATGATTACAGGGGTGTCGAGACTTTGCAAGTCAAGTCGGAAGAGTGGTTGTCTGTAGCTGTCGCCCTATATGCCTACGGTTTTAATTATCTTCGCTCCCAATGTGCTTACGATTCAGCACCGGGAGGATCTCTAGTCAGTGTATATCATTTGACACAGATGCGAGATCAGCCGGATCAACCCGAGGAAGTGTGTACAAAAATTTCTGTTCCAAGAGAAAATCCTAGAATACCTTCGGTTTACTGGGTTTGGAAAAGCTCCGATCTCCAGGAACGTGAATCCTACGATATGTTGGGAATAATCTATCAGGGTCACCCGCACCTTAGGCGTATATTGATGCCTGAAAGTTGGGTGGGGTGGCCTCTACGTAAAGATTACATCGTGCCCAACTTTTATGAGTTGCAGGATGCTTATTAATTTGTAGGGGGATGATAAAAAAACTGGTTTAATCTGAAAACTCATTTCCCGACTTACCATTAGCGTCTATTTTTTATCGAAACTGTTTAAAGCTACCAAGCGTAGCTCTCGAGCGAGTAATCCACCCAGTCTTCAAGATACTTCCTGGTTTTTGGTTAGCTCCTTCGGGGCCGGTTGGTTTTCCATAATACCAGAACTGCTTTAGCCCATCTCCCAAACCATTTAGATGCCAAGAACCAGATTTGAACTGGTGACACGAGGATTTTCAGTCCTCTGCTCTACCGACTGAGCTATCTCGGCTAATTCATTTACGGATAAAACTCAACTGAAAATTCGTTGAGTATATTTTTCAACTCCATTTTTTTGGAGCCTAGTCAAACCGTTGATCTCGCCTTTATCGACCTTTTTAATGCAATATTGCTTCCAGTAAATAAAGTATACTGAGGGGGGGGGGGCTCAATTGAGCCATTCATGTATATTAAAAGCCTGAATGGCTCAATTGCAAAGTGTTTTGGAAAGACCAAAAGCGAAGAAAAGGTTGAAATGGCTTGCATTTTTTGCTTCCAAACAAGTTGTATGAATTCAAACAACCTGAAATAGGTTAACTGAAGTGTCTCGTTGGGGATAGAGGGAGTCGAACCCTCACGGTCCTGTGAAACCAACGGATTTTCGTCCTACTGCAACTTGCGCCGCTATTTTTCATTTCATTAAATATGTAGAATGGGACTCTACCTCCATTCACGAAAATGTCATTTTCTGTTACCGACTCGGCTGTTGAACAGTTTTACTGAAATAGAGTGGGGTTCTACAGTGGGTAAGAGAGTAGTATGCGTACTAGCAGTAGTGGAAGGGTTTTACTCCGTGTTGCATTGCTAAGTACGGACGTATTTTTGCGGATAAATGTTGGCCCCGAACTGAGAGGTACGCGTTGAGAAAAAAGGGGGGGTTAAAATTTCCCCTTTTTACCAGGCCTCGGTCTTATACTTCTAGGCTTACCCCACCCATGCAGTTAACCACGTAAAACAATTGGATATTCAGTTATTTCAAGAACTAGTAACTAACAAACTGCTCGTTGGAATGACCCCCATCGAGTCTCTGTACCTATCTCGCCTCATCGCCCAAAATTCATTTGAGTGATACACTATGAGATTTGGCTCAGGATTGCCCGGTAAATGGTCCCAGGTTCCCCTGAATCTGGGGGCTGCCACTTGATACGTCTCCATATCCAGGCTCAATCTGGTTGAGTCCGCTGCGTCTACCATTTCGCCATATCCCCACCCCTTAGGCCCCAATTAACTGACGAAAACAGATAGATAACCACGTTTAGGCGGTTGAAAACGTTCGGCTTCAGTGTGCTTACGCCCACTAATTTGCCTATTCCAGGCAGATTCCGCTTTGTCTATCTCTAATTTGAGATAGTTCGGAGCTATGACATAATTTGCATTTGTCTACACGACTTTTCTGGCTTAGTAGGCTTTTAATTAGTGGAAAAAAAAACAAAAAATTTTCTCCCATTTTTTTTATTACAATCTCGTACGTAAAGTAAAAAAAAATGTATGTAATTCAATTAGTCGACGACGATTTAATCGCCTCCCAGAAGTTGAGTTTCTACTATAGAATTATATATGAATGCACTACTTGAAGCAATAGATTCGTCAATCAATTCAATTTTTTTTTGCTAAAATTTTTATGTAAATGGATATGCTATAACGTCTTTATTTGGCATTATGAGTCGCTGGTAGTCTTTGCTTACCCCCCCCCATCTCTTTTTCAAATGTTGATAACAAATTGAATATTTATTAGTCCCTATTCATATGTTATGATTGTCACAGATATCAATTCTGACTGACTCCTATTTTATGCGCCAGCAATAATAGGTGGTATATCCATGCTGATCCCATAAGTTTTCTATCCAATTATAAAAAGTTTACAGAAAAGGAGTTTTCACGTCTCGCTACCGAGGACCTCGTTTGAAAGTGATACGTCGTCTAAAAAATTTACCAGGGTTCACGGGTAGGGGTAAAACACCTAACTTGGGAGAATTTCGAGTTGGTACCGATCAATCAGCTTCAAGAAAAATTTCTCAATTCTGTGTGCGTTTGGAGGCCAAACAAAGATTACGTTTCAATTATGGATTAACAGAGCGCTAACTACCAAAATACGTACGTATCGCTAGAAAAACTAGGGGTTCAACGGGCCAGGTACCATTGCAATTACTCGAAATGCGTCTAGATAATATTCTTTTCAACTTAGGTATGGCTTCCACGATTCCTGCCGCTAGGCAGTTAGTCAACCATAGACATATTTTAGTAAACAATCATATTGTAGATATACCAAGCTATCGCCGTAAGCCAAGAGATATTATTACTGTTCGAAATCGACCAACTTCCCACAATGCACTGGGCAGTGAATCTCCCGTGGGGGGCAAAACACCGGATCACTTGACCATTTCTCTACTGGGAGGCAACGGGCCAGCAGGGTTGGTGAATCATGTTGCCAACCGAGAATCCGTCAATTTGAGTATAAATGAACTGTTAGTTGTCGAGTATTACTCCCGCAAAGCTTAATTATCACTTATCAAATTTTTAATTTAATCAAATAATTTGGAGGTCTCTGCAATGACAAAGAAAACCCAGGCAAAGGGCTTGACATGACGGAATTTAACAAGTAGATTACTCAGGAAGGAAAAGAACGAAAGTTCCTTGATCTAGCTTTTTACCTCTTTCAACCAGAAATTAACTTAGATTTTCTTACTTTAGAGATAAATCTTCTAGTTTCGAGTTATTTAATTTGATAAGCGGTGAATTATACGAATCACCAGCCCACGCCGCTTCGACAAAATTTCCAATCAACCAAGGAATTACCAATTATTACTGCTCTCATGGTCCTTCGGTTTTTTTTTGGACGGCTTCTTTTGAAACCCCGATAAAACAGCCCGTCTCTTTACACTTGGCAATTTAGCTAGATTTCGATAAGGAAGGAAAGAAAGATAGCCTCGGAGAGATAAAAATAGAGAGAGGAAAGGGAGGGATTCGAACCCTCGGTAGCTAGAAGTCTACTTAGCATTTCCGGTGCTACGCCTTAAACCGCTCGGCCACCCTTCCTGGGGTTCATTGGCTAATTCATTTGACGTATTTTAGGGACTTAGGTAGTAAAATGACAAGTGACTTGTCGGTAGTAGTTGAGAACAAGTTCTTCGCCAAAATACAAATCAAACGGGAAGAAAATATTCAACACGACTTGTCACTTTACCAAAATCCCTTCCTATATTTTTCTATATTAAATTATCCGCTAAGCATACTTTTTTTTTTGCAATCTCAGTTGATGTACCAATAATAGGTGGAGTGCAAAAGAAAAACAAGGAGTCGAAATTGATTACGCCTAGATCTCAGAGAAATGACAACTTTATCGACAAAACTTTCACAATTCTAGCAGATATTTCGTTGCAAATCCTACCTACCACTAAGAGAGAAAGAGAAGCTTCTACATACTATAGGGATGGTGCGATTCGATAAGGCAAGCAATTTACCGTTATTCAATATAAATTGAATAAATTAAAGTTTTGATAAGCCCACATTTTATAGAGGTGTGTTTCGATTGCCAAACAAACCCTTCGGTCGCGTATCCACGATTGATGCAGCCTCGGAAGCTACGGCTCCCGCTTTCCACGGATTTTGATATCAAGCAAGCACGAGGTTAAATCCATAAATTGATGCATAATGCGTAGTAATCTCATGAATAAGCACGGGGAGGGGGCGAGCACCACATGAAGGAATCGGCAATACAAAATCTCCGGCATTTTTTGGTTTCGACAAACATCGCCTGCTCTCGGTAACCTCGAAGTCGCGGTAATGACCAGTAGCGGTTGGGGCAACAAACATCCATCCCGTTTGCAGCTTGGATACCCTTAAAATCATCGGATATTGCTGAAGTGAATAACCCCTCGAAAAACGAAACGTTGGGAACGAATAAATTGACAAGGGATTTGTTGCTACTGCTGTCGCTGTGGGGGAATGACGCAACTGTGCCAAAAAATTTCTTTGCGAGAGGGATGGTTAGATACCAGTTTCACGAAAAACTAACCCCCGCTTAATTTCAAAGTTTCAAGTTGGGAGTGAAAATAGGTAGGTCGTTTGGAATGCTACCTCCCCCTTGCGAATCGAGCGGGAGGAGCCGTATGAGGTGGGAATCTCATGTGCGGTTTTGAAGCGGGGCTTTTTTGTAAAAGCAACCGCAACGGATGTCGGCCCAATCTGAAGGAGAATATGCAGAAGCTTTATGAAGCTACTACGAAGCCATGCGTTTGGAGGTTGATTCCTATGACCGAAGCTATATACTTTATAATATCGGCCTCATTCATACAAGTAATGGAAAACATGGAATAGCTTTGGAATACTACTTTCAAGCACCAGAGCGAAATTCTTCTTTGCCACAAGCTTTTAACAATATGGCTGTGATCTGTCACCACGTGCGACTACCTATGCTTCAGGATTATTTGGTTTATAAATACTCAACCAACGAAAAGGGCTTCCCCCAAGCATATCTCCAAACGGGAGCTGCTTAGAGCTGAGGGATTCGGCCTCTTTCGAAGGAATCCAGATTTGAAGGAGGAAGGTAGCCTAACTGTCTCATGGATAACTGACTGAATCGAGTAATAAATCACCGTAAGGATTCGTCATTGAAAATCTGGGTCGATACAGTGAGATTGGTCCATCGAGAAAGTTACAAAATTTGTCTCTGTAGTAGAGACGATTGGGGAGAAATAAGTGATGGACCACGGTGTAGTATCAAATCCTAAAAGGGAAATTTTTCCAATAAAAAATAGAAAAAAAAAAAATAAATCCACATCGAGATGGGGTAGTTAGTGCCGAAAGAGGTTATCATTCCTTGCCTCTTGTTCTTTTAACTGGGAGTACGGAAAAGTTTTTCTTCAAGACGGATGAAATCAGAAACCTGACTATCCATAGTTCCTACGAAGTTTGAAAGTAATCCCTATTTCTTGCTTAGGCGACAAAAAGGAAATGACGGAGTTGTCTGAGCCGTATGAGGTGGGAAACCCCCGAGTTCGGTTCTAAAGGAGGGGGGTTGAAAAATAATCACCCATTCTGATCGAGGGGAGCAGGCCATCCACCAAGGAAATTTGGAGATTTCGGAGGCTTGGTTTGATCAAGCTGCTGAGTATTGGAAGCAAGCAATAGCACCTTCCCCCGGTAACTACATTGAGGCACAGAATTGGTTAAAAATTACGGGACGCTCTTCTTCGCTTAATTAATCAGTAGGGGAAGCAGAGCGGCATCAAACAAAAGAGTTAACAAATAGAGTTGATAAATAGAGGTTCTTGCTTGCTCAACGTCAACCTCGCCACCTTTCTACCTATCGAACGGATGATCAATCGCATAAAGTCCATTAGGCACTATTGGGTTGTGTAATAATACCATCAAACGCCTACCCCGCATAACTTCTTCGTAGCAGTTGCTCGAGTTTCAAACTCAAGGGAAAAGGAAATAGATTACTATTACTATATGCTGGTAAAAACTCTAGTTCTTAGAAGTTTCGTATCTTCCGTTGGTAGGTCGTTGCTATCCCCTGTCCGAAGAGAGGAGAGTCCCGATGACTATTCGTTCGCCAGAACCAGAAGTCAAGATTATGGTGGAGAAGGATCCCGTGAAAACCTCCTTTGAGAGATGGGCCCAACCCGGACATTTCTCGAGAAATTTGGCTAAGGGTCCAAGTACCACCACATGGATTTGGAACCTACACGCCGATGCCCACGATTTTGATAGCCATACCAATGATTTGGAGGATATATCTCGGAAAATATTTGGTGCTCATTTTGGTCAGCTAGCCATTATTTTTATCTGGTTGAGTGGCATGTACTTCCACGGGGCCCGTTTTTCCAACTATGAGGCGTGGCTGAATGACCCCACTCATGTGAAACCTAGTGCCCAAGTTGTTTGGCCAATAGTGGGTCAAGAGATACTTAATGGAGATGTGGGTGGAGGGTTTCAGGGTGTACAGATAACGTCTGGATTTTTCCAACTTTGGCGAGCTTCCGGAATAACTAGTGAGTTACAGCTCTATTGCACAGCTGTCGGTGCTTTAATCTTTGCCGGATTAATGTTTTTTGCCGGTTGGTTTCACTATCATAAAGCGGCCCCGAAATTAGCTTGGTTCCAAAACGTTGAATCGATGCTAAATCACCATTTGGCGGGTCTATTGGGGTTGGGATCTCTAGGGTGGGCGGGACATCAGATCCATGTTTCACTGCCAATTAACCAACTATTAGATGCGGGGGTGGACCCCAAAGAGATACCCCTTCCTCACGAATTTATTCTCAACCGCGACCTTCTAGCTGAGGCGTATCCGAGTTTTGCGAAAGGACTGATCCCGTTTTTTACTCTTGACTGGTCGGAATACTCAGATTTTTTGACTTTTCGCGGAGGATTGAACCCAGTCACGGGAGGTTTGTGGCTGACTGATACTGCACACCACCACTTAGCTATCGCCGTTCTTTTTCTGGTAGCTGGTCACATGTACAGAACCAACTGGGGTATCGGACATAGCACGAAAGAAATTTTGGAAGCCCATAAAGGGCCCTTCACGGGTGAGGGCCACAAGGGTCTATACGAAATTCTAACGAGTTCGTGGCATGCTCAATTAGCAATCAATCTTGCCCTGCTAGGTTCTTTAACAATTATTGTGTCCCACCATATGTATGCAATGCCCCCGTATCCCTACTTGGCTACCGATTATGCCACACAACTTTCCCTATTTACACATCATATGTGGATAGGGGGGTTTTTAGTAGTTGGCGCAGCCGCACACGCAGCTATTTTCATGGTAAGAGATTATGATCCAACTACTCAATACAATAATTTGTTAGACCGTGTCATCCGGCACCGTGATGCAATAATTTCACATCTTAACTGGGTCTGCATCTTCCTAGGTTTTCATAGCTTCGGCCTATACATCCATAATGATACTATGAGTGCCTTGGGTCGTCCCCAAGATATGTTTTCGGATACCGCCATTCAGTTACAACCAATATTTGCCCAGTGGGTGCAAAATACCCATGCCTTGGCTCCCGCATCAACCGCGCCTAATGCGGCAGCGGGTACTAGCTTAACCTGGGGCGGCAACGACTTAGTCGCCGTAGCCGGCAAAGTTGCCATATCCCCAATTCCGTTAGGTACTGCAGATTTTCTGGTACACCACATCCATGCATTTACGATTCATGTTACTGTATTAATACTATTGAAAGGCGTTTTATTTGCACGCAGCTCCCGACTAATACCTGACAAGGCAAATCTTGGTTTTCGCTTTCCCTGCGACGGTCCCGGCAGAGGAGGTACCTGCCAAGTATCTGCTTGGGATCACGTCTTCCTAGGATTATTCTGGATGTACAACTCGATTTCGGTAGTTATATTTCACTTCAGCTGGAAGATGCAATCCGACGTGTGGGGCAGCATAAGCGAACAGGGGGTGATAAATCACATCACTGGGGGAAACTTCGCACAAAGTTCAACAACGATTAATGGATGGTTACGAGATTTTTTATGGGCACAGGCTTCTCAAGTCATTCAATCATATGGTTCTTCGTTATCCGCGTATGGTCTTTTATTTTTGGGGGCTCACTTCGTTTGGGCCTTCAGTCTAATGTTTTTATTCAGTGGTCGCGGATACCGGCAGGAACTCATTGAATCCATTGTTTGGGCCCATAACAAACTAAAAGTTGCCCCCGTTACCCAACCCAGGGCCCTGAGTATTATACAGGGACGCGCTGTGGGAGTAACTCATTACCTTCTAGGTGGAATCGCCACGACGTGGGCGTTCTTCCTGGCGAGAATCATTGCAGTGGGATAATGGCTAGGAGGATTTGAGAAACATTACGGCATCAAGATTTCCACAGTTCAGCCAGGGTCTATCCCAAGACCCAACTACTCGTCGTATCTGGTTTGGTATAGCCACTGCCCACGACTTCGAGGGTCATGATGATACTACCGAAGAACGTCTCTACCAAAAAATATTTGCATCTCATTCTGGTCAATTAGCTATCATCTTTCTCTGGACCTCCGGAAATTTATTCCATGTGGCTTGGCAGGGCAATTTCGAAGCATGGGTGCGGGACCCATTACATGTGAGACCAATTGCTCATGCCATTTGGGATCCTCATTTTGGTCAACCAGCTGTCGAAGCCTACACCCGAGGGGGGGCTTCAGGTCCAGTCAATATTGCCTATTCCGGTGTGTATCAATGGTGGTACACCATTGGTCTACGCAATAACCAAGATCTTTATACCGGAGCTATCTTCTTACTAGCTATTTCTGCTTCGTCCTTACTAGCTAGTTGGTTACATCTGCAACCTAAATGGAAACCAAGCATTTCTTGGTTCAAAAATGCTGAATCTCGGCTCAATCACCACCTTTCAGGACTATTCGGAGTGAGTTCTTTGGCTTGGGCAGGGCATTTAGTCCATGTCGCTATTCCCGAAGCTAGGGGCGGACATGTCAGGTGGGATAATTTCTTGACTGCCACCCCGCATCCTCAAGGATTGGGGCCGTTTTTCTCGGGTCAATGGAGTGTTTATGCGCAAAATCCCGATTCGAGTAGCCATTTGTTTGATAGCACTCAAGGAGCGGGAACAGCTATTCCAACCTTTTTGGGCGGATTTCACCCGCAGACTCAAAGTTTGTGGCTAACTGATATTGCTCATCATCATTTAGCCATTGCTGTTGTGTTTATAATTGCCGGCCACACGTACAGGACTAACTCTGGGATTGGGCATAGTATGAAAGAGATTCTGGAGGCTCATACCCCTCCGGGAGGTAGGTTGGGCCGCGGACACAAAGGACTTTACGATGCGGTCAATAATTCTCTCCACTTTCAATTGGGGCTCGCTTTAGCTGCTTTAGGGGTTGTAACTTCGTTGGTCGCACAACACATGTATTCCCTACCGGCTTATGCTTTTATAGCACAGGATTATACGACTCAAGCCGCGCTATACACTCATCACCAATATATTGCCGGGTTTATCATGGCAGGAGCCTTCGCACACGGAGCTATATTCTTTATTAGAGATTATGATCCGGAACAAAATAAAGATAACGTCTTAGCAAGAATGTTGGAACACAAAGAAGCAATAATAGCTCACTTAAGTTGGGCTAGTTTATTCCTAGGGTTCCACACGCTAGGGCTTTATGTCCACAACGATGTAATGCTAGCTTTCGGGACTCCGGAAAAACAGATTCTCATTGAACCCGTATTTGCTCAATGGATTCAATCTGCTCATGGTAAAACTTTGTATGGTTTCGATGTGCTTTTATCCTCGGCAGGTAGTCCGGCGAGTAATGCTGGTCAGGGCTTGTGGTTACCCGGCTGGTTGGACGCGGTCAACAACAGCAGCAACTCGCTATTCCTAACGATTGGGCCCGGAGATTTCTTAGTCCACCACGCCATTGCCTTGGGCCTACACACAACTACACTGATTTTGGTGAAAGGCGCATTAGACGCCCGCGGTTCCAAGTTGATGCCAGATAAAAAAGAGTTTGGTTACAGTTTTCCTTGCGATGGTCCCGGCCGAGGCGGTACCTGTGACATCTCAGCTTGGGATGCCTTTTATTTAGCCGTTTTCTGGATGCTAAACACCGTTGGATGGGTCACTTTCTACTGGCACTGGAAACACATAACCTTGTGGCAAGGTAATGCTGCTCAATTCAACGAATCTTCTACGTATTTAATGGGGTGGCTAAGAGATTACCTATGGCTGAACTCCTCGCAACTTATTAATGGTTATAACCCCTTCGGCATGAACAGTTTATCTGTATGGGCATGGATGTTCTTATTTGGACATCTTGTGTGGGCTACTGGATTTATGTTTCCAATTTCTCGGCGCGGTTACTGGCAAGAACTCATCGAAACTCTAGCTTGGGCTCATGAACGAACACCCTTAGCAAATGTGATACGCTGGAAAGATAAGCCAGTCGCTCTCTCTATCGTTCAAGCAAGACTGGTGGGACTAGCCCACTTCTCCGTAGGTTACATATTTACTTACGCAGCTTTTCTAATAGCATCAACATCAGGTAAATTTGGCTAATTTTGTTTCGGTCGACTACCGAGTTGTCCATTTTCGCATTAAGCTTACCGCCACTATCTCCCATACCCGAGCCGATTCTAAGACCGATTATCCATTTACCAATAATTAGAGATAAAAATTGATTTCTCCCTCCCTAGTTATTGGTAAATCAGTTTCTGGCTGCAAGTTCTATTTGTTTTAAAGTAGTAATCCAATCCTGCTTACTGATTCATCAATTATGGCAAAGAAAAGTCTTATTGAGAAGGAAAAAAAGAAACGAAAATTAGTGGAGAAATATGAAGTTACCCGCCAATCTTTGAAAAGACGGATTAAAAGTAGTTTGCCAATTCGGGATAAACTAACTATTTCCGAAAGATTGCAATCTCTACCGCGTAATAGTGCACCTGTTCGTCTCCGTAACCGGTGCTCCCTAACCGGACGACCCAGATCCAATTACCGAGACTTCGGCTTATCTAGACACGTACCTCGTGAAATGGCACACACTTGTGTGCTGCCTGGATTATCGAAATCAAGTTGGTAGGAAAAGCTTTTTTCTACCTATTCCACAAATGATGTCTAATTCTCCGAAGTAGACAGCTATTTCTGCTCGTATTCAATGTAATTATTTAAAAGATGTATAATAATTACATTGAAAGCAATAGCTAAGCGGGGTAGAGCAGCTTGGTAGCTCGCAAGGCTCATAACCTTGAGGTCACAGGTTCAAATCCTGTCTCCGCAAACTAAACTATCAATTGTTTACCTACGTTAATAGTACGGTGCCTGGTTTTCATTGCGATTTCATACTAATTCTTCTCCATGTTCTACCGACGGATCAGATATAGGTTTTTTCAGATCGGAGATCAAACAAAAAAATTCAAGTCTTTCCGTCAATTAGCAATTATTAGATTGGGAATACTTGATGTCACGCGGCGGGATAAAAATTATCCAATTACTTTTTTTTTCCTTTTCCCATTCTTTATACCTCCTCTTCTGAGCCTCTATTGTTCGATAGAACATAAACTTACCTACCCAGAGATAGATAAATATATTTATGGGTTTATATCTAGATATACATATATTATTTAGATAGCTATTTTATGCTTCAGGTTAGACCTAGTCTCTCGTCTTTCATCAAGTTTCAATGTTCCAAAAAGGAAAAAACAAGGGAGAGACGGTACAAAGACTAACGGCGTGCCCAGCAGAACTCAACCCAAAATTACTTCCGATCCGAGGCCCTTTCGACTCATCGGTAGAGTAGCAGCGTGGTGAGGCGTAAATTGTCGGTTCAAATCTGACAAAGGGCTAACCGAGGACTCGTACGAAATCCAAGGATCCAGCTATCTCGGTTTCGCGGAAACGCCCGGGTCCGCATGACCTTGATACAGAAGAAAAGTTACAGTTTTGCAAAAGTATAATTATTATTTGGTGCGAAATTAGAAGTAACTGCCTCATAATTAAATTTTTCAGTCAAACCCTTTTGTTTATTCATCGCAATTTCCAGTTTAAATTTTCGGCTTAACCTAAGCGATATTTCTACACCGAGTGATGTGTCATGCGTCGCTCTTTACAATATGAAAAAATCAGATGGATATAATTTTTAAAGCCGAGAACTTCTTTGTTACTCCTATCTTGCCTTGGGAATTGAATATGAATTATCAGTATCAATACATATAGGTGTTTTTATTTCTCTTCCAGAAAGTAGAAAAGAAAAAAAAAATAAGATGAAAATTATGTAACAGTCTTCTTCTTACTTATTTAGATAATTTTCCATTACTAGCAAAAGCTACTTGAATATCTAGCACTCCTATTTGTTATTTGTCACATCCCCAAAATCGAAATACAATTTTGGGGTTGTGTCTTGGGACGGAAAAAAAAAAGCCACATTGTTCAATTTTAAATTTTCCAACATATCCCCTGTTCGGGGTTAAACTGCGACATGCCACTACCCACTCCCGGTATTCAGGACCAAAAGAAAAGGCTTTCAATTCTTACTGTGGATTGGTAAAATAAGTACCGAAATAATTTCAAAAAGGGGGTGGATACCACACCCATATATATATATATATGTAGCTCTTAGTGCCGCTCTAGTAATTCTTTTCTTAGAGATTCATGGAAACGAATTTGTCTTCTGCTAGGTCGGAGTCCCGAGGTGCCATTAATGTGGCAGAATGGTTAACGAAGTCTCGGAAGAAAAGAAAGGTCTACCCACTTCTCAAAAAACTATCTACTAAATAGGATCAGCTCGGGATCGAGTAAGTAATAAAAAAGAGATGCCTAAAATTTAAAACTAGATGAAAGAAAGGAAAAAAAGAAGAATGAGAGAAGCGGCTCGACAGGAAGAAAAAAAAAACAGAAAATGGAGAGAGAGAGTAGAAAACTAGAAGCAATATGAAGAGGCAGTGAAGGGGGCGAAGAATCCCAAACTACCGAGATTAAAAAATATATAAGTCTCATCTTCGTATAATAACTCCTGGGAGTATGTTGCTTTGGCAAGTGACTTTTCGGAGGGACCGGCGTTTTAGTGGCCTATCTCATCTTACCCCGAAGGCGCGGAACTATACCGCGTCGTGGTTTGGGGAGAAAATTAGGGGAACCCAGAAATGGTTTGAGGAGCCGAGTGAGGGAATGATTATGACCATTGCCATTGGAAAATCTTCCAAGGAACCGAAAGATTTATTTGATAGTATGGACGATTGGCTCAGAAGAGATCGCTTTGTCTTCGTGGGTTGGTCTGGCCTATTACTTTTCCCCACAGCTTACTTCGCTTTGGGCGGTTGGTTCACAGGTACAACCTTTGTCACTTCATGGTATACTCATGGATTAGCTAGTTCTTACTTGGAGGGGTGTAATTTTTTGACTGCCGCGGTCTCCACTCCCGCTAACAGTTTGGCCCACTCCTTGCTTCTTCTGTGGGGACCTGAGGCACAGGGAGATTTTACCCGTTGGTGCCAATTAGGGGGTTTGTGGACCTTCGTCGCTCTTCACGGCTCTTTTGCTCTGATAGGTTTTATGTTACGCCAGTTCGAACTTGCAAGGTCTGTGCAACTACGCCCCTACAACGCAATAGCTTTCTCCGGCCCAATTGCTGTTTTTGTATCCGTATTCCTGATTTACCCCTTGGGGCAATCCGGTTGGTTTTTTGCACCTAGTTTTGGCGTAGCCGCCATCTTCCGATTCATTCTATTTTTTCAAGGTTTCCATAATTGGACTCTGAACCCATTTCATATGATGGGGGTTGCGGGAGTCCTCGGCGCCGCCCTCTTATGCGCCATCCACGGTGCTACAGTTGAAAATACTCTATTTGAAGATGGTGATGGGGCAAACACATTCCGTGCTTTCAACCCAACTCAGTCTGAAGAGACTTATTCAATGGTAACCGCAAATCGTTTCTGGTCCCAAATATTCGGTGTTGCTTTCTCCAACAAACGTTGGTTACACTTCTTCATGTTATTCGTGCCAGTGACAGGTTTATGGATGAGTGCTATTGGGGTAGTTGGTCTCGCCCTAAATTTACGTGCGTACGACTTTGTCTCCCAAGAAATTCGCGCAGCAGAAGATCCCGAGTTCGAGACTTTTTATACAAAAAACATCTTGCTAAACGAGGGTATCCGTGCCTGGATGGCAGCTCAGGATCAGCCCCACGAAAACCTTGTATTCCCCGAGGAGGTTTTACCCCGTGGAAACGCTCTTTAATGGAACCCTCTCGCTGGGTGGTCGCGATCAGGAAACCACAGGTTTCGCTTGGTGGGCTGGCAACGCCCGACTAATTAATCTATCTGGTAAATTGCTTGGTGCCCATGTAGCTCATGCTGGCCTGATTGTCTTTTGGGCTGGAGCTATGAATTTGTTTGAAGTGGCCCATTTCGTCTCAGAGAAGCCTATGTATGAGCAAGGGCTAATCCTACTTCCCCACCTGGCTACTCTGGGTTGGGGAGTGGGTCCCGGTGGGGAAGTAGTCGATACCTTTCCGTACTTCGTTTCCGGAGTACTCCATTTGATTTCCTCTGCTGTTTTGGGATTCGGAGGTATATATCACGCTCTGATCGGACCCGAAACTTTGGAGGAATCCTTTCCCTTTTTCGGTTATACTTGGAAAGATAAAAATAAGATGACTACCATTCTCGGTATTCATTTAATACTGCTAAGTCTTGGAGCTTTTCTCTTAGTTTTCAAGGCACTATATTTCGGAGGGTTGTACGATACATGGGCACCCGGGGGTGGAGATGTAAGACAGATTACAAATATTACCCTAAGTCCTAACGTTATCTTCGGCTACCTACTGAAATCTCCTTTTGGGGGCGAAGGGTGGATTGCAAGTGTGGATAATCTGGAAGATATTATCGGGGGACATGTATGGCTGGGATCCATTTGTCTTTTCGGTGGAATTTGGCACATATTAACAAAACCGTTTGCCTGGGCTCGTCGCGCTTTTGTATGGTCCGGAGAAGCTTACTCATCTTACAGTTTGGGAGCCCTTTCCATTTTTGGTTTCACCGCCTGCTGCTTTGTCTGGTTTAATAACACAGCATATCCCAGCGAATTTTATGGCCCCACCGGTCCAGAAGCTTCTCAGGCTCAAGCTTTTACCTTTCTTGTCAGAGACCAACGACTCGGTGCTAATATAGGTTCCGCTCAAGGACCTACTGGGTTGGGTAAATACCTGATGCGTTCCCCCACGGGAGAAATTATCTTTGGGGGCGAAACTATGCGTTTCTGGGATCTTCGTGCTCCTTGGTTAGAACCTTTAAGGGGTCCCAATGGTTTAGATCTCGGTAAGTTGAAGAGGGATATACAACCATGGCAGGAGCGACGATCTGCGGAGTATATGACTCATGCCCCCCTGGGCTCTCTAAACTCTGTAGGTGGAGTAGCCACTGAGATCAACGCCGTGAACTACGTATCTCCCCGCAGTTGGTTAGCTACTTCCCACTTTGTTCTAGGATTCTTCTTTTTCGTGGGCCATTTATGGCATGCGGGCAGGGCTCGCGCAGCCGCAGCCGGGTTTGAAAAGGGAATTGATCGTGATACTGAACCCGTTTTATCCATGACACCCCTTAATTGAAACTCGAAAATGTTGAAGTGGTAGAAAAAAAAGCTTTTTGCTTCCTTCTTGCTGCTAGCAAACCAATATCTGATAGGTAGTAAGATCAGTCTGTGTTGTCAAGTTAGTACCAGACTCATTACACCTAGGTAAACTCTATCTATCTATCCATTCAAATAGATAGATAGATATAATTTAATTATGTGGTGGTAGAGAGAAACAAGTTCTCTTCAACTTAATGGAGGATGATAAAATATTACGTGAGGTTATTAATAACTGCTGCCCCTTCCGTCCAGTATTTTTCAACGTAATATAAATAGTAGGAGAGAGAGGGATTCGAACCCTCGATAGCATTTCATTGCCATGCCAGTTTTCAAGACTGGAGCCTTAAACCGCTCGACCATCTCTCCTAGCTAGGCTGTTTTTTTAACCAATATTTGGGAGTGTCAATAACCTTTTTTTATACACCTATGATCCCATGGTAGGAGGTACAGAGGTTGTTAATACCTATAATAAAAAAAAAATATAGATATATTGATTTATATCTATATATAGATATATCTTTTTTTTTTTATTATTGACTGAGATTTCTTTATACCCCAAAAGATACAGGGTGGGAGGATTTATGCCCGTGGATTTGTTGCGGATAATCATCCCGAATGTCGGAATTTAAACCAATTACAACTCAACGAGTACGTTACGAGCTTTGAGGTAATTAGTGGCAAGAAAGAAATAGGAAGTATCTGCGCCCGCGTCAGCGGGGTAAGTCGTAGCGAGGCGGGAGTTCCGTCGGATGAGGATTGGATGGTACAAACAACTTACCTTAAGTGAAAAAACTCAGAATTATGACTATCGCGTTCCAATTAGCTTTATTTGGATTAATTGCCATCTCATTCCTACTAGTTGTGGGTGTACCCGTTGCGTTTGCATCTCCCGGTGGCTGGTCCAACAATAAAAATATTGTCTTTTCTGGGGCTTCATTATGGATTGGATCAGTTTCTTTGGTAGGTATACCCAACTCTTTTATTTCTTAGATTTCCGTTTTTCCGTTTCCGGTTCCTCCTCTCGTAATTCACCGTTACGGGGGGAGACGCCAACCAGAGGTTAGGGGGAGTATCACCCGTAGATGAAGAGCTATGGCAGAAAGTTCGTTTCAACAGTTGAAGGGGGGGGGGGTAAATAGGCAAAGTACTCCCACTGAATTTAGTTTCTTACATATGAACTAAATATGTAAGCAAGTTTCTTACCTATTAAAAAACTATTCCAGTGTTAAAATGAGAGAGAAGGTTATGCGGATATAGTTGAATGGTAAAATATCTCCTTGCCAAGGAGATGACGCGGGTTCGATTCCCGCTATCCGCCTATCCCACAGAAAACGAAGAGGTTTTAGCATATCTATATCTAAATATAGATAGATAGATACGTATAAAAACTTTCACGGAATTCTTTAGTTATTTTAGGGAAGGAAGTAGAAGAGCAAGTAGTGGAGAAGTAGGAAGCAAAATTTTGCTTCTTAATAATGAAGTCAAATCTTAAGGTGAGACGGTTTTGTATTTGTCGAGGTAGTCGTTTCGATAGTAAATGCATATCCTAGGTGAGTTGCGTGGGGGGGGGGGGGTAGCTACTTGCTAATGTTTCTGTTGAAGGGTATACTTGTTACTAGTAGAATTTCCAGACGTCTATAATTGCTACGCGTCGATAACATACCCACCACATACGTTACTTGCTATCGAACATTTTAAACCGGATCGGTGTTTTCATCTTCTTTGCTCCCAAATTGACACTGTTTACTGATAGTTAGCGAAGGGCGATATAGTCAAGCGGTAAGACGGAGGACTGCAAATCCTTAATTCCCCAGTTCAAATCTGGGTGTCGCCTAACAAGAAAATATTTTTGTATAAAATATACAAAGCGAAAGAACTAAATTTATTTAGTTTACTTGGATTTATTAATCTAGGTGGGTTTACCGGGGATTGTTTGCTGCGCTGAAACCGGATACATGTTGAGACGCTCTATAGTCTGTTATAGCCTATCACATTTCATGCGTCTCGATGCGTCACACATAAACAATCCTAATTGAGTATATCACTAAGTGATAATCCGAAGGTACAAACCACCAAAATTTCCGTAGGAGTAAACATCAACCAGTACCATTAAAAAAGAAATAGGTTTCCACATACTCAATATCTTTTATTGTTGGGGTATCCCGGCAGGGCAGAGCGGCGTCTGCTCCTCATCCACAACGCAATTCAAGCCTTTTCAAGCTTTGCCTTGTTTTTGGACTTATAAATAATTAGTAATTATTAAAAATTGAGAGAGTGAATAGATAGGAATTACAACTACGGATTTAGTTACCATAGCTTGGGCTGCCCTGACGGTGATTCCTACATTTTCCCTCTCACTTGTAGTTCGGGGAAGAAGCGGATTGCGACAAACGGGTTAACCGCGTCTCTACCAGTCTGATTCGGGGGATACGCGTCGTTGTGGCGAGACCCCCGATTCGTGTCTTCCCCACCCTAGATTATGTTCTTGAGTGGAGAAGCCCGGCGCAGCCGCCTATCATTTCATTCATTTTTTATTTCATTTGCCCCAAAATAAGAAGTTAAACTAACAGATTGGGTAATTTTGGTAATCTGGCAGACTGATCCCCCCCCCACGCTACCGGGGAGAACCTATCCCGGTTGTTGCTAGTTCATCCCACCGCTAATTTAAATTTCAACTATTTTGTCTGATGTTATGACTGCGCCCGGAACAAGAAACAAGGATTTAATATATACCTGACATACATTTGAGATCATACCTCCGGTTCGGATACCTCATTTTACTACGCTTGGTTAGCTTAGACTGATTCACATATCTCTAGGAGGTATACGAAGAGATTTAAAGAAAAGTAAATATGAGTGCTCGACTCCAACACCTAATTTTCATTTTTTGGATAGAACCCAGCTTTGTAACAAATGGGGGTGATCTAGTAGAAGTAGAAATTGATAGATCAAAAAAGTGATCTATCAATTTTGGTTAATCCTATTCGAGAATGATGCGTAATACACGGGAGGTGGAAAAGTAAAAACAAGGGAAAAGAGGCATAGATTTCAATTAACGAAAAAATAGCTAATCGGGAAGAAGCGATAGGCTAAGACCACCAGCAAAGCAACAACCGGATAGCATCAAACTTTTGACCGGAATAAAAAAAGTTTGCATATCGATCTACTTTAACGGGAAGCAAACAGCGTCCCCCGCCTCTCCCCTTCTTATCTTATTCGCTCCTGCATACGAAAATTTATTACCAAGTTGGTAGTCGTTACCAAATACTAGTTATTCTGAGCGGCCGTTTGGATGTAAAGAATAAGTGGAAAAGCTGTTGGGATTGGAATAAAAAGTGCGGTGGCTACGAACGCAAGAATATTTACTTCCGTATTGGTAGTTCAAATCATCAATTGGAAAACAGCTCGAGTGGGTTTCGGTGTAAAAAACTCTCGGACTCTATTATGAACCATCTAGTTTTAATTAGTCGGGTCGACCGAATCCTTGATTAATCAAATCACAGATGAGAAAAATATCAAAGTTGAATCTTCAATACCGATTACATAGTATATCATGAAACGAAATCTCGAGAATACCTATTCGTTGCTTCCGCGCAGTAGCAATCTAATCCTGACGCCTCCGCTTCAGATTAATTGACCGGTTGCTACAATTAATTCAATACAGTTAAGAGACGGAGAAATAAATTATTTCAACGATTATGGTTAGTCCAATCTAAATTTAGATTGTTTAAGATAAAAATGGGTTCCTTCGTTACTTCCCTTTTACTTTTTTTAGATTGACAACTCGTAGGGAATACTATTATCCTTCTAGAAGGTAATCGGGCCCCCATCGTCTAGAGGCCCAGGACACCTCCCTTTCACGGAGGCGACGGGGATTCGAATTCCCCTGGGGGTATTCATCTTTTGAGAACCTCATCGACCATATTGACGAAATCTATGCCTACAATCTTGCCGATCCCTACCCAAAAGGGATCATATTTGACTTGTTGGAAATAAGTAGCTCAATGAGGTCAAACCAAATTTTTCCCAATTTATGGGTCGATGCTCGAGTGGCTAATGGGGACGGACTGTAAATCCGCTGGCAACGCCTACGCTGGTTCGAATCCAGCTCGACCCAAGTCCGAGGCTGTAAATTGAACCTTGAACTGTCACGTTTTGTTTCGTTGGAGTTTATCGGGAGTTTATCGGGATTGACGGGTCTCGAACCCGCAACTTCCGACTTGACAGGTCGGTGCTCTAACCAATTGAACTACAACCCCGGAGGTTAATTTTATTTGAGTCTATGTATCAATTGCCTCAGAGTCAACCCTGAGTCAGCAATCTCTTTTATCCCCCCCTTTTTTTTTCTTTCGGGGGGGGGGGGCCGCTTTGACAAATAATTGCGGGAAGTAACTAGATCTATCTATCACTAGAGTGGTAACGATTTTTACACAGGTTTAGTTTGTTTTCGAAACCTAACTTTTTTTTTTTACCGAGTAACTTCTTTTTGTAGCTTTGAACTAAACTTGTAATAATTGATTACACGAAATTTCTATCTACGGAAAGGGGGACATCCTTATGCTTTTTCAAGCTTTCCTGGTAATCAAAATCGCCGATATGGTACAATTATCAAACCTACTTTACAGCTAAGTATCTCTTAAGTTTTAATTTTTATCCACTGTTACCTCTTTTTTGGATACGTAAGTATTTCGATTAAAATCAATACAAAATAACTTGCTTCATTAATAGGAATAGGTGTGCAGATTTGCAAAATATGGGTCGCATATAAGTATTTCCTTTACAGCCTGCGAGAGTTATTTCTTCAATAGCCCTACAGCTTTTCCTACATTTTCATGTTTATTCTCCGTCAAAAGTTTCTCCACAATTAATTATGGAGAAACTTTTGACGGAGAATAAACAGAGTTCAAATTAGTTAGAGGCTAGGGGTGGATTGTTTCACATATAGAAAATTGAAAGTACGGAAATTTAATCAATATATTTCTCCATTGAGGATGGGTCTCGATTTATAACTTTATTGGAAGGAAATAAAAATATGCCCGTACTACCAGAACTTGCACAAATTCAATTTGAAGGGTTTAATCGATTTGTTCACGAAAGATTGCTTGAAGAACTTGAAAATTTTCCGAAAATTGAAGATACAGATAAGGAAGTCGAATTCTGATCTATCAGTGAGCGGTACCAACTGACACAACCTTCAGTCGAAGAGAGAGATGCCGCGTATCAATGTGTCACATACTCATCCGATCCATATGTACCAGTTTAACTAAGCCGCAGCGAAGATAGAGTGATACAAGAGGAAGACGTGCGGCCCGGATCTATTCCTTGGATGAATTCTAAAGGAACATTTATTATCAATGGAGTTGCCAGAGTTTTAGTCAATCAAATTTTGAGAAGTCCCGGTATTTACTACAACCGGGAATCCGATCAAAAAGGGGTTTCCACGTATACTAGCACTGTAATTCCGGATCGGGGAGGGAGATTCAAATCAGAAATGGATAGGAAACAAAAAATTTGGGTTCGCATTAGCAAAAAGAAAAAGATATCCATTTCGATTTTACTAATAGCTATGGGGTTAAGCAAAAAAGATATTTTGAAAAATGTTCGCTACCCTAAGATTTTTTCAAATATGTTGAGGAAACAAGGAGGGGCTGTCGAATCGTCGGAGGATGCCACAGCAGAGCTTTACAAACACCCGTACTCTGCTACAGACGCGGATATCTCATTTTCAGAATCTATATTCAAGGAGTTATAGAAGAGGTTTCCTCAGCATAGATGTGAGTTGGGACGGGTTGGTCGACGAAACCTGAACACCAAACTAACTCTCGATGTACCCGAAACGGAACATTTTCTGATACCCCAAGACGTATTAGCAGCCGCAGATCACTCAATAGAAATCAGCTACGGAATAGGCGACCTCGACGACATAGATCATTTGAAAAATCGACGTGTTCGGTCTGTAGCTGATTCACCTCAGGAACAATTGAAACTGGCCCCAAACCGTTTGGAGAATTCGATTCGACAAAATCTCTCTAGGGCTGTTAAGCGCAAACGCGCGATAACGCCCCGGGGATTAGTCACGCCTGCACCAGTAATAGCAACTTTCAAGGAGTTTTCTGGATCACACCCCCTATCCCAATTTCTAGACCAAACTAACCCATTGTCAGAAATGGTTCACAAACGAAGATTAAGTTCCGTAGGTCCTGGCGGGTTGACACGTCGAACCGCCAGTTTTCAAGCTAGAGATATTCATTTTAGTCATTATGGTCGTATCTGCCCCATTGAAACATCGGAAGGCATGAATGCTGGCCTTATTTCGTCGCTAGCTATTCAGGCGGAAGTTAGCAATTCCGGCTCTTTGCAGAGCCCGTACCTTGAGATGTCGGAATCATCTGAAAAAGAGCAATTAATCGACCCATCTCCCACTGAAGATGATTGCTACCGAATAGCAACTGAGAATTCGTTAATATCCCAATGGAGAACGAGAGGGAGGGAACTCATACCGGTTCGATATCAACAAGAATTTCTCAGCATCCTTTGGGAACAAGTTGATTTCCGAAGTATTCATCCCTTACATTATTTCTCTATCGGAGCTTCTCTTATTCCATTCATTGAGCATAATGACGCGAACTGCGCTTTGACGGGTTCTACCATGCAACGCCAGGCGGTTCCACTGGTTAATCCCGAAAGATGCTTCGTAGGGACTGGGTTAGAGAGTTAAATAGCTTCAGATTCGGGAAGTGTAGTTGTATCCGGACGAGAAGGATAAATCCGATATATTGGTGGTGATACAATTGAACTATCATCAATCCATGAAGCAGCAATCAATGATGCAGTTTCACGTGTTATAAGCAGTAAATTAAAGATATATGAGCGCTCCAATAGTAATACCTGTATACACCAAAAGTCTACGGTTTTGGCGGGAGAATTACCGAAACGCGGAGAACTCATCGCGGATGGGGCAGCAACCGCCAGGGGGGAATCAGCTTTGGGTCGAAATATACTAGTGGCCTACATGCCGTGGGAAGGATACAATTTTGAAGATGCAGTGTTGATTAGTGAACGCCCAATATACGAAGACATCTCCACATCTTTTCACATTGAAAGACACGAAGTTGAAGTTTGCGTAACAAATCAGGGTCCTGAAAGGGTTACCAAGCAAATACCTCAATTGGATAGCCATACGCTTAGACACTTAGACGAGAATGGGCTCGCAGAATCGGGATCTTGGGTAGAGGCGGGAGATGCCTTGGTGGGTAAACCAACGCCCCAAGAGGGGACAGATTCATCACGTGCTCCAGAAGGCAGATCGTTACAAGCCATTTTTGGTATACAATTAGTTAACGCAAGAGAAAGCTGTCTGAAAGTTCCAATTGGTGGAAGAGGTCGAGTAACTGACGTCAGGTGGGTCTACCCCGAAGACGACACTTCAAACGATTCAGAAGTGATTCATATCTATATACTGCAAAAGCGTAAGATACAAGTGGGTGATAAGGTAGCTGGTAGACATGGGAATAAAGGTATTGTGTCAAAAATATTACCCAGACAGGATATGCCTTATCTGCAAGATGGTACACCAGTCGACATGATATTAAGTCCTTTAGGAGTACCTTCATGAATGAATGTGGGACAGATTTTCGAATGCCTACTTGGCTTAGCCGGGGAGTTTTCAGAAACCCATTACCGTATAGTACCCTTTGATGAGAGATACGAACGGGAAGCCTCTAGGAAACTAGTTTTTTCAGAACCTTGTAAAGCAAGTGCAAATACTCGTAATCCGTGGTTATTTGAACCCGATCACCCCGGAAAAAGCCGATTGATCGATGGACGAACGGGTGATCCCTTCGCGCAACCCATTACAACTGGAAAAGCCTATATGATGAAATTGATTCATCAGGTCGACGATAAGATTCATGCGCGATCCAGCGGACCTTACGCACTTGTTACGCAGCAACCTCTCAAGGGGAGATCCAGACGAGGGGGACAGCGGGTTGGAGAAATGGAAGTCCGGGCTTTGGAGGGTTTTGGTGTGTCTTACACGTCGCAAGAAATGCTTACAACTAAATCAGATCATATTCAGGCTCGTTACAAGGTACCTAGTGCAATTATGACCGGAAAACCTGTTTGCAAACCCAATACTGTTCCAGAGTCTTTCCGACTGCTAGTTCGAGAATTACGTTGCATGGGTTTAAACCTGGAGCACAACTTCATAATTGAAGAGGGGTTGGAGAGGGAGAGTGAAAACATTTGATATCCAATTGAAACTTCTTTCATGAATAATCAATCAAAATTTTATTTTCTCTATTATGATTCATCGAGCTAATTATCAACAGCTTAGGGTTGGACTGGCTTCCCCCGAGCAGATCCGCAGCTGGGCTGAGAGGAAGTTACCTAATGGAGACGTCGTCGGGCAAGTCGATTAACCTTACACGTTGCATCACAAGACTCATAAACCAGAGAGAGATGGCTCATTTCGTGAAAGGATACTCGGGCCTGTAAAAAGCGGCGTCTGCGCATGTGGAAACTATCGATCTGTCGATAACGGAGAGGAGTATTCCAGTTTTTGCAAACATTGTGGGGTTGAGTTTATTGACTCCCGGGTTCGAAGATACCGAATGGGATACATAAAACTTGCGTGTCCGGTAACCCACGTGTGGTTCTCAAAACGAATCCCTAGTTATATTGCAAATCCACTTGCCAAACCTCTTAAGGAATCAGAAAGCCCAGTATATTGCGATGCGTGACTTGATTGTATGTGTTGATCATTACAGATTTGCTATAAGCTGTCACCCCATGCAAAAGTGGGAAGCCTCTAACCGACATGTCCCTCGCGTCGATCGAGGAATATTGTCTAACTCGGGGTAGATACTATTGTGTATAGAATGGGTACCCCTCCTCCATGGTTAATTTTTAGTAAAAAAAATCCAACAATTGGGCTTCGTAATTACTACTTTTGAAGTACTTCAGTTGATGGGATAAAATTAAAGTGCTGTTCAACCCAATTCTTTGGCCCCCCCCCCTGAAGGAAAAAACTTTCCAAAAGTTATTTTCCATATCTTTTTCTATTTTCTATATATGGTTATGAAAATCTAATCATCGCATTGATTTTCTTATTCAATTAAACTAAAAGCCATCGAAGTAGAGCAGAAACCCAAAGAGGGAAGTGATCGCATTGGGAACAAGGGAAATATCTCCAGCCTGCGACTAAATCAAGAGAAAAATATCGAAAGGAAAAACTACTTCTTCCCCGGCAGATCGCTCAATACGGAGGGTGCAAGACTACTCGAGAAAAGCAAGTTGAAACCCGAGTAATGAGTAACTACTTGATATTCGACGAGACGCTATTACCGCGTCTCAAAAACGTCAAATTGTTTCAATTTTACACTTAGTTATTTGAGCCGGATGAGAGGAAACTTTCATGTCCGATTCTAGGGGGGGGGGGCGCCGCCCGACCTATCCCAATCTTTTTCTTGCTAGGCCCGTGTCCGAAAGGCCCAACCTATTAAGATTGCGGGGTTTGTTCAATTACGAAGACCGATCCTGGAGAAACATGCTTCCCATTTTTTTCTCCACTCGAAATTATGAAACACTTCAGGGGAACGAAATTGCCACCGGGGGAGATGCCGTCAAAAAAGGATTAACTAGTTTGGATCTGCGAAGTGTCATGGATCGCGCACATTTGGAGTGGCAGGCGCCGACGAAGCAAAGGCCTGTTGGGATTGAATGGGAAGATCGGACAATTCAAAGGAGGAAAGATCTTTTGGTTAGGCGGATGAAATTAGCCAAGGATTTCTTACGGACGAACCTAAAAGCGGAATGGATGGTTTTAGATCTCTCGCCGGTTCTGCCACCTGAATTGAGACCGATAGTTGAATCGTACGAAGGCGAATTAGTTACTTCCGACCTTAACGAGCTTTACAGAAAGGTTATTCATCGAAATAATACTCTTGCCGAATTCTTATCGGGGAGTGAATTCACGCCGGAGGGATTAATTGTTTGTCAAAAGAGACTTATTCAAGAAGCCGTAGACGCCCCCATCGACAACGGTATACGTGGGCAACCGATGAGGGATATCAATAACAGACCCTACAAGTCATTTTCAGAGGTTATTGAAGGCAAGGAAGGACGATTTCGTGAGAATTTGCTTGGAAAACGGGTTGACTACCCGGGCCGTTTCGTTATTGTCGTAGGCCCGTCTCTTTCGTTACATCAATGTGGATTACCCCGAGAAATGTCAATTGAACCTTTCCAAGTATTTGTAATTCGTAACTTGATCGGATGACATCTCGCCTGTAATCTACGATCGGCTAAAAGTATGATACGAAAGGAAGATCCCATCATATGGGAAGTTCTTCGGGAAGTTATGCGGGGTCACCCCATACTGCTGAATCGAGCACCTACTTTGCATAGGTTGGGTATACAAGCATTTCAACCCATTTTGGTGGAAGGACGTGCCATTCGTTTACATCCATTGGTTTGTGGGGGGTTTAACGCAGATCTCGACGGAGATCAGATGGCCGTTCATGTGCCCCTATCTCTCGAAGCTCAGATTGAAGCGCGTCTTCCAATGTTTTCGCATATAAATTTGTTATCCCCCGCTACGGGCGATTCTGTATCTGTCCCGAGTCAAGACATGCTCCTCGGTCTTTATGTACTAACAATTGAGAATAAGCAAGGAATCTACGGAAGCAGACATTCCGTTTTCATGGTAGGAGATGATGTTCACCCCGCCCTCGCCGGAATACCCCGTTTCGGTAGTTACTACGACATACTCAGAGCCAAGGAATCAAATCAAATTGATTTCTGTAGTTTCTTGTGGCTTCGATGGGAAACTAGTTTGGAAATGATTGGTTCGAAAATTCGTGAATTACCTGTTGAATCCCAACATGAATCCTTGGGAACATCTCTTCACCCTTATGATAATTACCAGATTAGAAAGTGTAGGAAGGGATCTATCTCAAGTATATATGTACTTACTACGGCTGGTCGCGTTTCATTTAACCAACAACTGAGGGAAGCGATGCAAGGTGTATCAAAAGCCTCTTCGTGTGCTACTTCGCCCGTACCGGATATGGTAACGCGAGACGAAATGCCTATGTCCAACCGCAAAAATGAAGAATGAAAAATCTTCTATATATATATATATAGTTAATAAACTACTTAGATTCAAATTATTGATTAATAAATGTCACAAAATAAAAAGATGATATACAGGGGGAGGTTTCTATAATGACAGATCAAACTGAATTGCCGTTCTGCAACAAAACAATGGATAGAGTTGCGATGAGACGACTCATCGCCAAGTTAGTCGTTTGTTTTGGAATTGCATCTACAACAAATATTTCGGATCAAGTTAAAATTTTGGGTTTCCAACAAGCTACGAGAGCGTCTGTCTCATTAAGCATCGACGACCTCCTAGCAGTACCATCCAGGGGATGGCTTGTACAAGATGCCGAGAAATAAGGTTACGTCTCAGAGCGGCATTATCGTTACGGAAGTCTCCATGCCGTGGAGAAGTTGCGTCAATCGATTGAAGCCTGGTACGCTACAAGCGAATGTCCAAAACGAGAAATGAATCCAAGTTTCAAAATGATCGATCCTTTAAACCCAGTCCACATGATGTCTTTTTCAGGGGCCCGGGGAAGTATATCCCAAGTTCATCAGTTGCTTGGAATGAGGGGATTGATGTCGGATCCCCGGGGACAAGTGATTGACCTCCCCATTCGAAGAAACCTCCGCGAAGGCCTATCCCTGACGGAATATATAATTTCCTGCTATGGTGCCCGCAAGGGGGTTGTGGATACCGCCGTTCGAACCTCCGATGCTGGATACCCAACACGCAGACCCGTCGAAGTGGTCCAACACATTGCCGTACGCAAGAAGGATTGCGAAACTACCAAAAGCATTGCTTTGCTGAATATCACCCAAGAGAAACGAGAATCTATTAGAATAATATCATATCAAAAATTGGTTGGACGTGTGCTGGCAGATAACGTCTATTGGGACGTTAGATGTATCGCCACCCGTAATCAAGATATCAGTGATGGGCTGGCTAGTAACTCAGTAGCATCGGCACAGCCAATATATGTAAGATCTCCTTTGACACGTAAAAGCATTTTCCGGATTTGTCAGTGGCGTTACGGTCGGAGTCTTGCTCATTACGATTTGGTAGAGTTGGGGGAAGCTGTTGGTATCATCGCGGGTCAATCCATTGGAGAACCGGGAACTCAGTTAACATCAAGAACTTTTCATACAGGTGGGGTATTTACGGGCGATATCGCAGAATACGTACGAATTCCGTTCAATGGACTTATTAATTCCGATGGGGGGCTGGTTTATCCCACACGTACACGACACGGGCATCCCGCTTGGATGTGTCGGGATAATTCATCCGTTGTTATCAGGAGTTGTGGCGCTACACACAATTTTGTCGTCCCAGCCCAAAGTCTACTTATGATTCGAAACGGTCAGTATGTCGAAGCACAGCAAATCGTCGCGGAAGTACGAGCCAAAGAGTTTCCCCTTAAGGAACGTATCCAAAAAGCCATCTACCCAAATTTAAAAGGAGAGATTCACTGGAGTAAATTTTTGTGGCATGTACGCGATTATATAGACAACCCCATTCGCGTCGTACGTGAGGCGGGTCATATCTGGATTCTTTCAGGGGCCTATAGCGATTCCGACGAAAGCTACTTGTTTCATAAAGATCAGGATAGGGTCGGTATAAAGCCCAACTCTCCCGAAAGAAGATGCAATTATTTCGGAGGAAGTAGTGAAGAAGAAATTGATGCCGTCAACTGCGAGGGTTCTCAAAAAAGTATTCGAGAATTTGGAATCGATCCAAAATGTTTTTTAAATTGGTCAAAACCTCCAAAATCTAACTATATTCTATCTAATATCAAAGTGGAGCGGTCCGAAAAAACTGAATTTGTTTCTACATTGCTCGAAAGACAACAGAAAAGGTTTGACGAATCGCGTTTTGCTAATGTTGATGTTCAGTTAAACAGCATTTCGGATGGAAACGATATCCTTGCTATCTACGAAAAACTCGAGTATCGAACTGGTGCTTCGGGGATTATTAGATATGGTACGATAGAAGTAGAACCCATTGCTAAAAATAGATTCCTTTTTGACGTTAAAGTGGGAAAATTGACTTCTGGCTCATGGTATAGAATAGTCAGAGGAGGCAATTCCTTTCTAATTCCCGAGGAGGCTTATACTACAAATGAACCCCCATCATCTATTTCGGTAACAAACAATACTATTGTAGAAGAAGGCACACGAATAACTGATACTATTAGTAGTAAAGTAGGTGGACTAGTCCGAATCGAAGAAACATTAACAAACGGCATTACGGTAAGAGTATTACCTGGATATATTCACAATCCGGGAAAGGCAACTAGTATACGGAAACAAAATGTTAAATTAATAGAGTCGGGTAATTTGATTATTGGTGGAATCAAAACCAAGGGTTGGGTTTACCTCCAACCGGTTACACTTTACAGGAGAAGAAAGGCCTCTGTCTTGGTAAGACCAGTTGTCAAATACGATGTATCTAGCGATTCTTTGATGCAGGGAGTCTTCTGCGCTGATAAGCCGAAAACGCGGAAATGCGCCAAAGTCGAAACCCTACCATGTATCTCTCATAAAAATGGTGGGGAAATCAAAATGATTAATCACGCGACTATTCAATTAATTCGAACTTTTTTAGTGGTTGGGTGGCGAAGACACTTCCGCCAGACTGCCTCTACGCAAAAAAATTATTTAACTCTTGCCAACGTGGGAATCAATAATCTCTTCAGTACTTTCCTTCAGGTTAATTCGGTGGTGTATACCCCCGAACGACGGCTTGGGGTCAGTCAAGTTTCCCAAAAGTTGTTGTCTGTCGACAAGCCATTTCTCGCTCAAGTGAATCTATCCGATGACAGCAATTATTTAATTCTCAAATATCAAAGCGTTACTGTTCATTCAGTGTCAGAACGTGGTGCATCTTTCCTAACTTTATCGCCGTTTGACTTTCGTCGTAATAATTCCCTCCCTGATTCAAACAATAACAACTACGAGCAAAAAGTTGGAGAATACTTACCTCAACCAGAATCGGATATAGGCGGCGGTAGTCCGAAAAACGTTTTACTCAGTTCCAAATATGAATCGTTTTCGGAAAAGTATCCAAATCTAAATATTAAAGAAAGGTCGGTTAAATTTGAAAAATCAAGCCCCACTTGTTGTCAATTAAATTTTGAAGAGGTAGGTTTATCGGGAACTTCATACGCAATTTCTTACTTTTTGGCTACCCCCCCTTTGGCGCTGAGTGGGAAAATTTCCTTCCTAGTAAATTTTTTTCCCGATTTTTTGACAGATACGTATTCGGCAGATACGCCGGGCCAACTACATCGGTTTTTAATTGACGAAACCAAATTAACATCGAAATGTGCTATAAATTCTTTTTCAAATAGATTTTTATTGGAAAAGCCAATTTGTTCGACATCAAATTTTTTTAATCGGGGAATACTGCTAATTAATCTAGGACTATTAATCAACGAAAGTCGATATTTCCGTGGAAGTAATGTAGTTCTCCAGTCCGGTCAGGTTGTAGCCATTTACCGAGATTACTTACTAGTCAGAACTGGTAGGACCCTGCTGGCGACCCGGGGAGCAACTCCCCACAAGATATCTGGAGACATCATTGGGAAGGGAGATACATCAATAACATTACCATATGATAGATTGAAATCTGGAGATATTACTCAGGGTCTTCCGAAGGTTGAGCAGCTACTGGAGTCTCGTACCATTGCCTCTATTCCAGCAAGAATCGAAGATCTTTTTGGGAGATGGAGTCGGGGTATTACAAGATTAATTGGGAACCTCTGGAGCCACTTTCTAAGGGCTGGAACAAGTATGGAACGCTGCCAACTGATTCTAATTAATGAAATTCGAGAAGTTTATGAATCTCAAGGAGTACAAATATCTGAAAAACATCTAGAAATTATTATTTGGCAACTAACATCGCGGGTCGTAGCGTCGGAGGAGGGAATAGCCAACGTCTTCTTCCCTGGGGAGCTTGTCGAGTTGTCACAGGCGGAACGGATGAATCGCGTATTGAAAAGACCAATTTTCTACGAACCTATTATACTGGGAATGACAAAGGCATCCCTTAATACTACAAGTTTTCCATCAGAGGCGAGTCTTCAAGAAACTACGCGAGTATTGGCCAAAGCTGCTCTCCGCGGTCGAATTGATCGGTTAAAGGGATTGAAGGAAAATGTTATTCTTGGTGACGTTGTCCCTGTTGGAACAGGTAGTCCAGAAATCGTTTGCCAACTAGAAGTGAGTAAACGAAAGGGGTTTCATTCGGCAATGGATAGGGATAGTAAGAATTTAAATTGGCAAATAAAATATGATCTACGCGGTTACCGCGGGAAGCAAAATATCGACACCAATTTATTTATTAATAAAGGATTGAGCCGATCCCTCCCTTATATTAATCTTGGGATACTATAATATAAAGGGTTACTCGATGCTAAATGAAGTTTTTGCGCGTTTTAACCTGCAAAACTGATCACCAGATTGTAATAATTTATCAAATTTAGTTAAAATGAAACGAGTTTACAGCTTTTTTTTTTTATTGGAGGGGGGGGGGGAAGATGCAACAGAAAAATCGGAATATTGAGTTGGAAGGAATGATGGCGGCAGGAATCCACTTTGGTCACCAAACCCAGAAATGGAATCCTAGGATGTCACCCTATATATTTACGGAACGGAAAGGTGTTCATATTCTCGACCTAACTCAGACTGCTCGTCTTTCATCTGAAGCTTGTGATTTGGTATTCGATGCAGCAGCGGAGGGAAAAGAATTCCCAACGGTTGGTACGAAACATCAAGTAGCTGATTTGATAGCATCAGCCGCAACAAGATCTCAATGTCACTATGTAAATGAGAAGTGGTTAGGCGGTACGTTAACAAATTGGCTCACTACGGAAATGCGTCTTCGCAGGTTTCAATACTTACAAAATGGAGAAAATACAGGAGGGTTCGACTGACTTCCGAAGCAAGAGGCGGCGATTTTAAGGGGATAACTGTTTAAACTAAAGAAGTGTCTAGGCGGAATTCAATATATGTCAGATTTACCCGATATTGCGACAATTACTGATCAACACGAATAATCTATCGCGCTTAGGGAATGTATTATTCTAGGTATTCCCACAATTTGTGTTGTCGATACAGATTGCGATCCGGATCTTGTAGATATCCCAATTCCCGGCAATGACGACGCGCGACCCTCAATCCGATGGATATTGGACAAACCAACACTAGCTATTTGCGAAGGTCGTGCGAACTCAAAGTTCTCCTAAATAAATTAACAGGTGGCAAGGCTGAAAACTGCCTCAACAACTTGTAATGAAATAGCTGGGGGTTTATACCGTAATTGAGGATGCCGCCTAATTCCACCAAAAAAGTAACGCGCCTTTCCTATTTTAGAATAAGTAATTTGTAGCGATCGCCTCAAGTTTTTTAGATAAATTTATCTATTGAGAGGGGGGTATTACGCACATCGAACAACTCCGAATTTATGAGATTGATTATCTGTATCAAGTATCGAGTGTAGAAGTAGGCTAACACTCTTATTGGCAAATAGGAGAATTTCAAGTTCATGCGCAGGTTCTTGTAACTTCCTGGGTGGTTATCGCCTTGTTGCTGGCTCTACCTATTGTAGCCACCAGGAATCTGCAAGTCATACCGACTGGCAGCCAAAACTTCATCGAATATGTTCTTGAATTTATTAGGGATTTAACTAGGACCCAGATGGGGGAAGAGGAATACCGTCCCCGGGTTCCATTTATTGGAACGATGTTTCCATCCATTTTTGTTTCCAACCGGTCCGGTGCTCCGTTTCCCTGGCGAATGGTTCAGTTGCCTCATGGAGAGTTGGCTGCACCTACCAACGATATCAACACTACCGTTGCACTAGCCTTGCTTACATCAGTAGCACATTCTTATGCGGGTTTACACAAAAGAGGTTTTAGTTATTTCGGTAAGTATATCCAGCCAACTCCGGTACTACTACCTATCAACATTTTGGAAGATTCTACCAAACCTCCATCACTTAGTTTTCGACTGTTTGGAAATATTTTGGCTGACGAGTTGGTAGTAGCTGTTCCCGTCTCCCTAGTACCTTCAATTGTTCCTGTACCCACGATGCCTTTAGGACTATTTACAAGTGCCATACAGGCTTTGATTTTTGCCACTTTGGCTGCAGCTCATATCGGGGAATCCACGGAGGGCCACCACTAATTTGGTCGGGTTGAGTTATTTCAAAATAATAAAGTAACCACAAAATATTTATTTCGAGAACCAGTCATTGGGTCGCTATAGTGAAAAATTTTTGTTTTCGTGGTATCATGCTATAGTGGTACGAGATCCGTGCTGCCTTCTCCTCCACTCTGAATAGTAAAAAGAAAGACGAGCGGGGGGGGGGGGTAAATTAGAAATCCCGCATGGTCCTCCAAATTTAACTTGAACCATTTAAGATTTTGAATAGGAAATAATTAGTTATTTTCACCGTCAAGCTCATATTCTTAAGAAAGAATACACGAGGTATATGGGAAGCAATTTATGTCGTTTTCGCGTTTCTTGTTTGAACCAATTTAGATCTCAGCTGGACCGACGTCACAGCATATGAGATGAAGTGTATTACTTGCGCTGAAGCTGGAATAGACATATTTTGGTAGGTTGCAATTACTACCCCCAAATATTCAAATATTTTCGATCCAATTTTATTAAATTAGCTGGGAAGTAAAACTGATTGACGCAGAGTGTGTCCTTCTTTCTTGTGCTTCATTATTTTTCCAAATTCAACATTAGGTATATAGTATACGGGTATTTTGTTACACCACACGATTAGTTTTGATCAGATTCGTGTAGAATTGATTTCTCAAATAGCATTCACTAGAAAGTCTTCGTTGCGCCAAGTCTAGTTAGTACCCACCGAAACAAAACAAGATTAATTAACGTAAATAAATTAAGAGGAGACTAATACGAATCCATTGATTTCTGCTGCTTCTGTCATTGCTGCTGGGTTAGCTGTAGGCCTTGCCTCAATTGGCCCGGGTGTCGGCCAGGGGACTGCTGCAGGTCAGGCAGTCGAGGGTATCGCGAGACAGCCAGAAGCAGAAGGCAAGACACGAGGTACTTCATTATTGAGTTTAGCTTTCACGGAAGCTTTGACAATTTACGGATCAGTTGTAGCTCTAGCTTCGTCATTTGCCAATCCATTTGTTTAACCTGTTTGTAATGAGGAGTATTCCGCCCGGTGCACCCCCTCCTCCCCTTCTCCAAACTGTTTCCGAATCAGTAGCGAGTCGGGAGGGGGGGGGCCTTTGGGAAGTCGATGCCCCATCTACCCAACCGAATACCTGCTGCGTTTATTTGTAACCCCCCCCCCCTTTTTTCGGGTAAAGCGATATAAGTTGCCAAAATTGATGACTCGGAAAATATTGTCCGCATCGCAATTTTCCTTCGACTTTTCAGAATTTGTAATTTGCTACCTCCTCCCAGGCTGGACCAGAAGTTGTTTAAATCTTGCAAAACCTTCCAGGAGGGAAAGGATTACGAGAAGTGTAAGTGAGATCGATGCTCCCTTAAGTGATTGGACTCTTGCCGCAAGTATTGGCTTAAATACCAATATCTTGGAAATAAACTTAATTAACTTAATTTTAGTGGTAGGTATATTGTTTTACTACGGAAAGGGAGTGTGTGCGAGTCGTATATCCGAGTGAGATAACTGTTTTTTCAGTTGTGCCCAGAGGTAAAGGTGCAAAACCCCGACGAATTCCCCGCAAGTAAGTGTTATGCAGGAACCGTAGCATTCCGTGTAATCGATGAAATTTTCACCTCCATTGACCGATTCTCGGGACTGTCGTCAATATGGTTAAAGCCGAATTGCTTAAAGTCTTGGCAAAATTAGGGTTTTCCTTCCCCTACCGCGTAAGCCAAATCGCGATTGAAAACGCATCATTTCGGTATATGACGCTCATATCAACAAAACTTTGATTCGTACCACTTAAGATACCTCCGTAGGTAGATATATAAAAATCAAAGTTGATTTAGCTCAATCTTTTTGAATTTGCTGAATAGACAACCCATACAAGACGAACACCACTCGGAAAAAGCGGCTCTCAGATAATTAATAATTTTATGAGAGAGTCCTCAAATTTTTTTCTCCTTCTCAAATATTGATTATTCCATCTAAACGTACTTGAGATGAATCTTATTATTTAACGGAGAAGATAAGGAGGCAAGCCCGCAGGTTGAAACATTATCCGTTGGATCCTACCGATTTTTCGGTAGAAATGGGCAGGAAAGCCGAATGGATCGAAAAATCCATGTTCGGTTTGGGAAGAGATTATCAGTCTCCGATAATCAGAGGTCTGTAATCCACTTTCATTGATCAATTTCTTAGATAATCGCGAAAGAACAATTTTGAATACAATTCGGGATGCGGAAGAGCGTCATGAGGAAGCTACTAAAAAACTTCAGAAGGCTCGTATTCGCCTGCAGCAAGCAAAAGTTAAAGCGGATGAGATCCGAATCAATGGACTTACGCAGATGGACAGGGAACAGCGGGATCTCGTTGATGCAGCCGACAAAGATTTAAAGGGGTTTGAGGATAGTAAAAATTTTGCAATTCGTTTCGAGAAGCAACGCGCCATCGAGCAGGTTCGGCAGCAAGTTTCTCGACTAGCGTCCGAAAGGGCTCTAGAAGGTCTAAATAGTCGTCTGGATAATCAACTGCATCTACGAGTGATTGATTATCACATTGACCTGTTCAGAGCCCTGAGAAACAAATCCGATTAGTTCCAAACTCACTACCGTCTCATTATAAAACGGGTTTTATTTTTATTTCCCCTCCCTCCAGTAATATCTTTTTGGCAAACATGGTAATAAATATTCGACCTGACGAAATTAGCAGTATTATCCGCAAACAAATTGAAGGGTATGTCCCGGAAGTAAAGGTTGTTAACATCGGTACCGTACTTCAAGTCGGAGATGGGATTGCCCGTATTCACGGACTCAACAAAGTAATGGCTGGCGAATCGGTGGAATCTGAGGATGGTACAGTAGGGATCGCTCCGAATCTGGAATCTGATAATGTTGGGGCTGTACCGACGGGTGATGGTTTGACGATACAAGAGGGAAGTTCTGTAAAAGCGACAGGAAAGATTGCCCAAATACCAGTCAGTGACTCGTTTTTGGGCCGTGTCGTAAATGCCTTGGCCCAACCTATTGATGGGAAAGGTCAAATCCCAGCTTCTGAATTTAGGTCGATTGAATCCCCCGCTCCGGGGATTATTTCGAGACGCTCCGTATACGAACCTTTACAAACAGGCCTTATTGCTATCGACTCCATGATCCCTATAGGTCGCGGTCAGCGAGAATTAATTATTGGCGACAGACAGACTGGTAAAACAGCAGTAGCTACAGATACAATTTTGAATCAGAAGGGCCAAAATGTTATATGTGTCTACGTAGCCATCGGTCAAAAAGCTTCTTCCGTAGCTCAGGTAGTGGATACCTTTCAAGATCGCGGCGCTATGGGATATACAATTGTGGTGTCAGAGACCGCGAATTCTCCAGCTACTCTGCAATATCTCGCTCCTTATACGGGAGCAGCTTTAGCCGAATACTTCATGTATCGCAAGCAGCATACCCCGATTATCCATGACGATCTTTCCAAACAAGCCCAAGCTTATCGACAAATGTCTCTGCTGTTAAGAAGACCACCCGGTCGGGAAGCATATCCGGGAGATGTTTTTTACCCGCACTCTCGTCTTTTGGAGAGAGCAGCTAAGTTAAGTATCCAATTAGGGGAAGGTAGCATGACGGCTTCACCTATCGTTGAAACACAAGCGGGGGATGTCTCAGCTTACATCCCTACCAATGTTATTTCTATCACCGACGGTTAAATCTTCTTATCAGCAGATCTATTTAACGCTGGGATTCGACCAGCAATAAATGTGGGGATTTCTGTATCTAGAGTGGGTTCCGCAGCTCAAATAAAAGCTATGAAACAGGTGGCTGGCAAGTTGAAATCGGAATTAGCACAATTTGCAGAATTGGAGGCTTTCGCACAATTCGCCTCTGATCTCGATAAGACTACTCAGAATCAGTTAGCTAGAGGCCAACGATTGCGTGAACTGCTTAAACAGTCTCAATCAGCCCCATTATCGGTCGAGGAGCAGGTGGCCACCACTTACACTGGAGTCAACGGATATCTGGATGTATCAGAAGTTGAACAAGTCAAACGCTTCTTGATTCAGTTACGCGAGTATGTAATAACAAATAAACCTCAATTCGGTGAAATTACTCGTTCCACAAAAGTGTCTACGGAACAAGCGGAAATACTTTTGAAGGAAGCAATTAAAGAGTCGACAGAAATTTTTCTGTTGCAAGAGAAGTGAGTGGAAAGGTTGCATATTGCAACCGGGGAGTGACCCTCAAGCATTACCCGATCACTTCCACTTCATTTACGTTGATATAATCACCCCAGATGCGGAATTACGTCCAATAGGATTTGAACCTATACCTAAGGTTTAGAAGACCTCTGCCCTATCCATTAGACGATGGACGCCCGTTATCGCTCCCCCCCTCCCTTTTTTTGGTTAGTTACAAATTTGTCGACGGATTAATCCCCAAATCGTGAACAAACAATAATTGTAGTTTGTTCACGACGCAATCCACGGATGAGGGGTTAATTCAACTAGGGTTCCGAGATTCCTAGTATCAACAGCGGGTAGCGGGAATCGAACCCGCATCAGTAGCTTGGAAGGCTAAAGGTTATAGTCGACGGCAACAAATGACTGTGACGTCGCTAATTCAGAACCGAACCTGGTAGTTTCCATCCATTCGGCTCCTTTATGGAAAGAAGGGATCAATAGTGCGAAACTGAGGCAGAACTTGTCTACACATACCAAGCTAGTTAAACAAAACAACTACAAGACGGGTAGGTTGTCTTTTCTGCCTTAATTGGAGGGGGCGCTTTTTGAAGTTATTTCTCCGGGGATCAATACTTTTTCTATGTTGGAATATTTAGCAGACCCCACCCCCACCCCCTCCACAACTGTTTGAAGAGGAGGGAATCACCCCACTTTGAGTAAGTGGTATCCGTAAAATCTATGTCAGTCTCGCCTACGCTTTATTCGTATAGCATTGATAAACTTCTTAGATCATCCCTCAAAAAGAAAAAAAAATTAGCTTTATCAATTGCCTATTTTCTTCTTTTACTTACTTCGTTCCTTATTTTTACTCTTAGAAATCCTTAGGAAAATATTTTTCACCGAGTCTTGGAAGCAAATTTTGCCGCTTAATTCTAACAGTGCGGAATAATCCTGATAAACCAGAATCAATCTATTTATAACTTTCAGGCTTGGATTTTTTTCTTCAAGGTTCAGTGACGATGAAACAAATATTTTAGATGTCTACCCATAGATTCTGTTTTTTTACCCCACGAAATCATCCCCGTTTTCTTGCATACCGAGATAATCCTGCTTCGTTACTAACCGGTACGACTTTCGAAGTACAAGAGTAACAGGAATGGCGCATTCTCTCCCCTACTACCAGTAACTAGTAGGGAGAAATAGATGTACTTCTGTAAAAATAAAGCTTTTTGATTTAGTTGAGATGCTGTTTGAGAGATCCCTTAACTATTAAAATCAATATAATACGAATCACACTTTTACCACTAAACTATACCCGCGACGGTACACCCGCATTATACGAGCTATCTTTAGATCGGCGAGGCATTTCAAACGTGCTTGCATTTGATTATAGGAGGAGCTCCCCCCCCCCCCTCATCTTACCCATTCCTATTTATTTTTGTATATGTATATCTACATACGGAATTGGTAGTCATTTAGTGGTTGCGCTGCCCACGTCACAGATTACCCCTTCGAGCTGCCAATAGTGCAATTACTAAGGGCCCTGACACAACCACCAACGCCAAGATAACAAGTTGCGCAATTATTTCTAGATTCATTATCCCTCCTTCTATCGTTTTTTTATAAATCTATCTTTATATCAAGAAATTTTTTCACTTATCCGAAATAAAAAAAATGGGGAGGTGGGAGAAACTGATGACATCAAATTCGTAAAATAAAATTATTTTGCTACGCCTCTGAAACAAGCATTTCACCTGCAAAATTGACTATTGCGTCGCATTAGCAATCATTTTGGTTTAGTTAACGGAAGCAAATTTTCCAATTTGCCAAAAATGTCCAGGCTAGAAAACAGGGAATCCATCTTGGGCGAGATTTTTAGTTTGTATCCAATAGATTTGGTTACGAATTTAATTTTCGTACTTTACTTCGTAAAAAGAGGAGGGGGCTGGCAGAAAGCAGAAATTTAAAATTTTTACTCAGAAGTAATTCGGAGTTTGACTCCGTCGAATCAAGTAATATACACGCGGGCAAGGCCATCCCTTCCACAAATCATATTGTAGTTGCAAATTGTAGGTATAGACTTACAATCCAACTTTGCGTTAAAATTGAGCGGAGATACAATCCCAGCTGTTTGGAGAGATGGCCGAGGGGTCTAAAGCGGCGGATTGCTAATCCGTTGTACAAACCATATGTACCGAGGGTTCGAATCCCTCTCTCTCCCATCTTAGTAAATTGGTTAAACTGGTGGGTTGATAAACTTATCTCAGCGAGGCAACTAAAACATCGATTTTTACCTAATCCCCACGGCCAGGGTTTCGTCCAGGATCATTTGATAAAAATCCGAAAACGAAGAGAGATACGAAAAAGATCACTACTGCATAGACAAATAGTTTGAGGGTAAGCATGATAACATCTCCATGTTTTTTAGAATCGGGGATAAAATAAACCGGAACAACTTTGTTTCGTTTGGAACATCTACTTATCTCTATCTTTTTCATTTGGTTGGAAATACCGCTATGACTTCTCCCTCCAATTGGGAAAAGAGAAGAAACCCGGCTTTGGTGAGACATGGCGAGACGTTACTTCACCAAATGAATTATATCTGTAATATTCAATATTTTTTTTTTTTAACTCTTATTTTAACCGGTAGAGATAAAAATCGCATAAATATTCAACTCATTAAAAAACTTATGTCTATCAATCTTGGGTAAGCCGCGAGCATCCAATTTTTTTTTTTTCGAAATAGAAATGGATACGTCGGTACCGATATATCTAACCGTGGATGCCATATACTATCTAGGAGGATTGCAACTTACCAAATTTGGTTTTCTGCTTAAAATGGAGTCCCCCCCCCCCCTTTTTTTTTCCAACCTCAACTGTTTGGCAATGTTTTTTTCTTCGCTGCGTAAGGAACGGAGCATTCCAGAATTGAGCAACCGCCTAGTACTTATTATCGAAAACTAACTGCGGCTTGCCAAACGAAGGCCAGGAGGAGAAAGAACACCGGTATTACCGGCATTACATCCACAATTGGATCGAAGATTGCATAAGCTTCGGGTGATTTGGCAAAGGAAGCATCATTGAGGTGAATAGAATTTTCCAGATAGATGTCATACAAAACTATCATTTTGATTCTCCAGTGATGTAACAAGTAATTTCGCCCCGACATGGTTACACATCACCTCTCAATTGGTTGACCCGTCAGGTATGTATTATTATATGCTCCTCATTCAATTAATTTGGATTCGCTGAATCAAAACCTTACCGGATCAAAATGATATCTGACTGGGTTTCTACTTAACTATCCCTTTTCAGTTAGTTTTCCGAAGTAACAGTAGTTCCAAACTACTCCAACCTCCCTTCGTTGCTTCTCTCTTCTAACCGAGCAGGTAGTTAGAAAAGCCAGTTGACAGGAAATTCAAAGTGTGGCATAGTCATCATACCCATCATTTGTGGGGCGTGGCCAAGCGGTAAGGCAGCGGGTTTTGGTCCCGTCACTCGGAGGTTCGAATCCTTCCGTCCCAGATTTTTTCCTAAAAAATTCCCGCATTCTCACATACTAGAAATTAGAGAACTTCTAAATCTTACCTACTTCTAGCTTTGATTCTCTATCTACCCCCCCCCTCCCCCGATATACCCAATGTAATAGTTCCACTCGGTCGGTCTTCCAGTTTATATTATGATGATAAGCCGCATATAGCAATAGATCCCTTTCTTTATGATGCGAAGTAACAAAACGATATCAAAAACAAACTATGAAATTAGCTTATTGGATGTATGCTGGACCCGCCCATATAGGCACTCTACGGGTAGCCAGTTCCTTCAGGAACGTACATGCTATAATGCATGCCCCTTTGGGAGATGACTACTTCAACGTAATGCGTTCCACGTCGGAAAGGGAAAGGGATTTTACCCCAGTAACTGCTAGTGTAGTGGACCGCCACGTATTAGCACGTGGGTCTCAGGAAAAAGTTATAAATAACATAAGCCGAAAAGATGAGGAATAACACCCCGACTTAATCGTTTTAACACCTACGTGTACCTCTAGTATTTTACAGGAGGATCTACAAAATTTTGTGGATCGAGCTTCTTTGTCTTCCGAGTCTGATGTAATTCCCGCGGATGTTAATTACCACCGAGTCAATGAGCCTCAAGCGGCGGATAGAACCTTGGAACAAATAACTCGATTTTATTTGGATAAGGCTCTTAAACGAAGTAGCTTAGATCGATCCGTGACAGACGTACCTTCAGCAAATATTATAGGGATTTTTACCTCGGGGTTCCATAATCAGCATGACTGTCGCGAATTGAAACGTCTACCTGGAGAATCGGGAATTTTGGTCAATCAAGTAATCCCAGAGGGAGGGTCTCTAAATTATTTGAAGGATTTGCCAAGAGCTTGGTTTAATACAGTTCCTTATCGTGAAGTGGGCTTGATGACAGCAACTTCCTTGGAAAAAGAGTATGGAATGCCTTATATATCTATAACTCCCATGGGAATTTCAAACACAGCCGACTTCATTGCACAGATTGGAAAGCTTGTGAGCATGTGGGCTTCCGTGCTGTCAGAAAAGAGGCTTAACTACAAACCATACGTCGAAAATCAAACTAAATTTGTTTCCCAAGCTGCTTGGTTTTCAAAGTCTATTGATTGTCAAAATTTGGCTGGAAAAGAAGCAGTAATCTTTGGCGATGCAACTCATGCAGCCTCAATTACGAAAATACTTGTTAAAGAAATGGGAATTCGTGTCAGTTGCCCAGGCACGTATTGCAAGCATGATGCAGAATGGTTCAATGAGCAAGTTCAGGGTTTATGTGATGAAGTAATAGTTACGGAAGATCATACCGAGGTTGGAGATACGATAGCCCGCATCGAGCCCTCTGCCATATTTGGAACTCAGATGGAGCGTCATATTGGCAAACGTATTGATATTCCGTGTGGGGTCATTTCCTCACCAGTTCATATCCAGAATTTTCCTCCGGGATATCGACCTTTTTTAGGTTACGAGGGAACCAATCAAATAGCCGATCTAGTTTATAATTCATTTAATCTGGGTATGGAAGATCATTTGCTGGATGTTTTTGGAGGGCATGATACCAAAGGAGTAAGCACCAAGTCTCTATCAACAGACAGGAGGGATATTAATTGGAACCCCGAAGCTGAGTCGGAACCAAATAAAATTCCCGGTTTTGTAAGGGGGAGGGCCAGGAAAAATACCGAAATCTCTGCAAAACGAAACAATATTCCAGAAATTACAATTGATGTAACGTATGCGGCTAGAGAAAAATTAAGCTCTTAATTCAATTTGATAAATTGTACGGGTAATCGTTTGACATAAGTTCTAGTTCATTTAATTTCATTTTGGCAATGCGTGGGAAAGTTAGTACCGGAAGCATCAGTCAGAGATGCTGTAGCAGTAAGTATTTAACAAGAAAATAATTCTCGGTTTTTAGATATTATGGTAAAACCCCGCTTGAAGCGACATGGTAAAAAGCAACGTGTGACTCGAACATCGAGATCGTCTTCGCGGAGTCTGGTATCCGCCGGTTCTACCCAAAGGGTGGGACGTTCTCACTTCGACATTTGTTAAAACCCATTATCCAATGAAACTTGAAGAATATATATCTATTTGAATCTCTTTCTATTTTCAGGGGGAAGTTCTATCTATGGTTATTTTCGCGAAATAGCGCGACCAAACCTCATCAGTACGTTACCTTATATGTTCTCATCGGGGACTGAAAACTGAATTTTGACGAGGTTGGCTTAGTATTACCGGGCTCAGACGAACCAACTGCCTATTATCAATTGCGTTTTACCTCGTCTACGACCTGGAGCAGAGAACAGGTCTGTAAAGACACTTATTGGACATAATTTTTTAGGGGTCGCTGGGAATGGGTTTTGCTGCTACCGACTCCCGATTCCGAAAACCCCCGGGGTTAGGCCTAAACCTAAGGATTCTCAAAATTGATCTACGAACGAGGGGATTTTCGACATCCAGTTGAACTTATTAGTAGGTAGGTAGATACAAAAGAGGTGGGGGGGGGGGGTTAAGCCTGTCTCCCCATTCACCTTATAATAAGTTTTTTTACAGAAGGATAATTTGTGAGGAGATAACTCAATAATTGGGAGATTGTTTGCATCGTACACATATGAGTTAAAAGTATTCTTCCGCAATTGGATAGAAAAGTTAGTTATCTATTCAATTAAAGTTGTGCTCTAAGCCGTACGAATTCAACGTTTCATATACGGCTTTGCTGGGGGGGGGGGGGCTCCGCCCTGCGTACACCCACCTATCCTGATAGGTTACTTACCGAATAATTGCGATCGACAGCCAATCTCGGAGAGAGGGGGAAGCTATCAGGGAGGTTGGTTTTTACAACCCCCGCAAAGATCAAACCCAGTTGGATCTTTTTGCTATTACCGCTCTCCTAAAAGAAGGGGCGCAATCAACAGAAACTGTTCGTGGTATTTTGAAACGGGCGAAGTTGCCTGAACAAGTCGGAATCAATCTCTAACTAAAAATTGAAATTTAGGAGAATCTAATGGGCCCAGCTTATAGCTCTTTTCAAGTGCTTTTGTATTACCCTCCTCTTTTACTTATACTCTACATCTATGCCGTATTTGGCATTCCCTTAAGGAGTAAAATATTTCGGAGAGACTACTGGTTTTCTATAAAAACCTCTTTTGAAAGAAGTGATATCGGACATATCTTTACGGGTGTGATGAAAAACTGGAAGAGGGGGAAAAGACGCAGGTAGTTCAAGCCGTTGAGGCGATTACTACCGGGACAACTTCTTCAACAATTCATTTTTTTTAACCCAACATTGGGTAAGGGGTTGACCACCGGTTTCACACCATACTTTTGGTCCAACTCCCCATGTTTTTTATCAAAAGATGGTTGCAGCTCGGCACTTTACCGAGGATCAAGTCGATAAATATGTCATTTGGGCGGATGCTTCCTCGACAAAATACAAATTGGTAATTATTTACTGCATCAGTAAGTATTTACTAATTTGGGTTTCACATCAGTCGATTAAACAGATGATTCAACTTTCTTGAGTACAATATTTTAGCCTAGACGATTGTAGTTTTCTCACTTCACTTATATAATGAAAATAAAGCTATTAACACATTGAATTTATTGGATAAAATTCATTACGAAATATAGCAATGCTTGGGAGTTACTGTGATGAAGACAATCTCTGGATCCCTTACTAAATATGATGTATTACACAAAAGCGAAAGGCTTCTCACTAGTCAAGATTGTTTCCCATATCTATATCTTCTCCTATTTAGGGATAACTTCTATTCAGTCGCTTATAAGTGTTGTTTAAGTAGACGAAACTTTGGTTTAGTATTCGGGGCGTGTAGTGCAGCAGCAATAAAGCGTTCAATTGATAGTGTGCGTTACCAAGATTATTCAGATATTTTTTATTCAGAATTTGTTTGAAAATGAAGCAGTCAACTTAACATGGATTTATATCTTCATGTACTCTTACAAACAACATGTATAATTTTGACAAAACCTCTTTTGTGCAGGTTAACCGCTGAAACAAATAACAACTCGAAAATTTCACAGTCTATTCATTCAATATTTTTATTTCTGGAAGACAGATTACCAAAATCTAGTCACGTTTTAGAGATAGAAATGCCGCGGAATCTTCATCTAGAAACTCCAGTTCGCTTGTTTCGTCGACGAATTAGGGATGTGCCACTTCCACATCTACTAAGGACAGTTTTTCACACATACAAAACTTTGCATGGGAAGTTTATTCAGTTTCGGTCTTGGAAACGAGGGGAAAGAAGAAGTATCGATATGCTACTCCAAAATTTTTATACCTACGAAATTGACTTGATATTGCTAGTTTTACAGACACGAATATATAAGCCACACCCTAAATATTTCGTATATCTCGACCATAGTAACATGACTAGAAAGAAAATACGTGTTTCTGAATATAATTCTCGATTAGACACAATAAGTGTCGATTGCCGCCTTATTCGACGAAGTTTGTGCATCCACTTTGGGAGATATAAAAACAGATCTCTCATGGCTTTTCATGGAACTCACTCTTTCGCAAAAAAATGGATTTATTACCCCTCGACATTTCTTAGATTTCATTTCCATTATCCAATTGACTTTACTCAAATAGGTGTCAATCTGTTATCCGTCAGCTGTGTTTCATTCTTGGGTTACACCTCATCTATTCAGTCAGTCTCTAAAAACGTTCAGGTCGAAACCACAGCAGATTCCTGCAGCAGCATTTCGGTTGAAAAAGAAATTCACCCCAGGATTCCAACTTTGTCACTAGTTAGGCTTCTGGAGGAAGAAAAGTTCTGCGACAGTACTGGACGTCCAGTTAGTAAATTAGCCCGGGCTGTATTAGCAGATGATGAGATTTTGAACAGATTCGTAAAAATTTGGAATACTTTTTCTTTGTATCACGGTGCTTCAGTAAATCGAGATGGATTGCGTAGATCGAGATATATATCACGACTTTCTTGCGATAGTACGTTGGCAGGTAGACATAGAAGTACAATACGTCTTTTGCGACGTAGATTTGATCTAGAATTACCAAAAGAGGTCTCCACCTCTAATAATAATAAACTCACCTCCTCCAAAAAAAATCGAAGAATTTGGCATTTAAGCCTAAGTCGGTCTATTTCGTCGACATTTGTTGCATCGAAGATGCAATTTCAGTAAAAAAAATATATATATATATTTGAAGTTTGCCCCCCCCCCTTCAACTCAATTTACTAAAACTCGCTACCAAATTGATTTGATGCGGGAAAGGTAGGAATTTTTCGCTTTTGCAATTTCCATAGTCACCTAGATACGAAAGTACTTGACTTCCTAATTTCGCTCCGCAATTGGTGTGGCATAAGGTTACCCACTCCCAAATATTATTCTGATTTTTATTACGAATTACAACAATTATCCTTCTTCGGATTTCTTATTCTTACTGGGCAATCTGTCAATTTTGCCAGAATGTTTTTTGATTATCAGTTTAATTGCAGTTATTGCGATCGATTTATCAAACAAGGGGAGAAATACAATTCTGCTTCACAGAATTTCGTTAATATCTATGTCAATTAGCGCGGTTGTCTTACTATGGCAATGGGGGATCCACTCGGTCCCAATCGCTTTTGAACATTATCAGATCAGCAATTTTAGTTATATATTTAGATTTTTTATGTTGATTTGTTCGCTATTATCTGTTCTGTTGTCAGTTGATTACATACGATGCTCAAAAACGGTTTTGGCAGAATTCTCGTCTTTCGCATTAACTGCAGGTTTGGGTGGGATGGTTCCGTGCCGGGCAAACGACTTGGTCACTCTCTACGTGGCGTTGGAATTTTCAAGCCTATCTTCCTGCTTTTTGTCTGGATATACAAAAAAGGATATAAGATCGAACGAAGCAACTACGAAATTTTTACCGATGGGTGGAGCGAGTTCGTCTTTTCTGCTACATGGTTTCTCTCCGTTGTATGGAATTTCCGGCGGACAGCTTCAGCTTGATAAAACAGCCGATGGACTCTCGATGAGTCAGTATGTTGTTGTACTTTACACCTCTGTTGCGTTTATTATAGCCGGAACGGCGTTCAAACTCTCTCTCGTCCCGTTCCATCAATGGACTCCTGATGTATACGAAGGAGTGTGATTCGTTCAAGAAGCAATTTAGTCATTACAAGTGATTAGACAATATAATTATTGTTTTTTGCAACGTCCTGTGAGCGCGCGGGAAGACAAAAATTTCCCTGCATTTAGGTTAATAGTTGCACCAATAAATTGCTCTTGCCGTACCGCAGTTTTCAAGAATTGTTTGACCGATAGCGTGCGAGTAAAACAGAGGCAAGTCGTGAAACTTAGTAGACCCCTCCTCTTTTTTATATCTATTTATCTACATTTCCTTATTTCCATTTTTATACAGATTTTTTCACAAACCTTTTTCCTTATTATGGGTAGATTCCGACGAATTTACTGGTTCATATGGATTTAGCCAAAGATCCAGTTCATTTATATGTACCTCTGCTCTTTTCCTGCTTGTTGATGGAAAATTGATGGCTCGATCCTTCGGAAGCTATCGATAAACTCCTTCAACTTGAGAAATCACCCTAAGATAGAATTTGATTTAACAAAACTCTACGCGCATTTCTCC